GCACACAGAGTCCTCAAGGAGTACACTGACAAATTAAGTCATTCTTAAATAGCCGATAACATAAGCAGACTGATAAGCTCTTCAAGGGGGCCAGTTTGATTGGCAGGTACGGCAGACTATTTTGATACGGTACTCTTTTTTTTTATAGCGCTGGCTTTATCGAGCTATATGATTGTCTGAATATGAAGTAGCTCTCTTACTTGTTGGTCCAGACACCCGCATCATTGCTGAGTTTGAGCTTTATCAAACTGATGTGTCTTTCTGCAGCCGGATGTTGAGCTTGCTAGCTCCTTGCCAGCCCTTTCTGAAGTTTCCCAAGCTCCGTGGTGAATGGCTCATTCGGAAGGCAGTGGTAAAGGCCTTTCTTCAATCTTTAGGCACATAGACCGCGCATTGGTCCCCCCTATCGCCCCTGGGCGGCACCACGATTCCCGTAATCCTCAATGAGGTACCTCATTGAGGAGGCTCAGCGTGTACTGGCAAGTTATCAATCCGTTTTGTAAACAAGACCGTTTCTTGTGTTTATAGAAGCAGCTGTCCCTGGAATCCACTTCATATTCAGATCACGATCTATAGACGTTCAACTGATCCCTCTGAACTCATGCGCTTGAATCTGCCGCTGTAGTCTGTACCCATAGGTACGAGAGCAACCACTCCCAAGCTTTATTCAAGCAATAAGACAGTTCGCAGCTGCAGAAGTCGTTCCGGTCATCGTAACACCTACTTCGTATTTTCCCAGCGGGTATTCACCTTTGGTTTTACAGTGCCGATATGCCGGACTTATTCTAGATTGGGTTCCCTATTTTTGGATGGGATGCTGGAAACATATTCCAACGGATCATTGCACCTCGGTGCTCACGGAAGGTCGTCTGCTATGTCTCTTCCAACCGCTCAACCGTCAGTGTAATTTCCCAATCACGCAATCTGGATGGCTACCATAGGGCCCTCAGCTATCCGAGAAAGACACAACATGTGCGTTACTATACAATAAAAGGAAGACCAACTGACAGACACAATAGTTGGACTAAAGGTAACTTCTGAATCTTTTATGAACAACCCAGGTAACCACAAAACCACTCCAAGGAGAGTGGAACGAAGTGCTTCTCCCAATAGAAGCACGAGTGGAACGGTACGCTGTGTCAGTAGATCACCCCCTCAGGGGTGCGGATATAGCGGTTGTTAGTTGTCTTCTTTGAATCCCTCTTTCAGTTCCCCATCAGGGGACGACTTTCAGGTTAGGGCTTTCAGTTGAATGGATTATGTCAATTTATAGAATATGTCAGACATTGTAAAAAAGGTGAAAACTTTCTCTAAGGCAAAAAGGCTTTTCACGGATTTTCCAGCAGTCAGAAAGGAGTCAAACGGGCCGTAAGGCTTGATTCAAACAACAGTCTTTCTTCCGGAAGAAAACAGTCTTTCTTTCTCAGGTCAGGCAGGTTAGTTCAGGGATTCCCTTTTGGGAAGCACGAACGAGAGCGGTCGTCACCGCAACTGAAAGAACAAGTGGTAGAGCAAGCAGTGTACGCTAGCTATATTTAAAAGAACAAACAGAAAGAAGCGAGAAGCAAGCAGTGAACCAAGTTAGCGAGCAAAGCGAGAAGAAGGAAAAGAGTCACTAGCTAGTGGATTGAAAAACAAACAGTAAGAAAGACAGCAGAGATGAGCTTCAAGGCGTGCAAAAAGCATGATTGAAAAAGGCCTTCGCATTCCTAAAACCGGCAGTAGGCGAGCGAACAGGCGGTACATTAAAGGGTGGCAAAGGAAAGCTATCGTTCAGGGATTGCAAAGGGGGTTTAAACTATAGCGGCTATTATCTGAAGGTATGGAGACGGTGGGTGCGCTGTCCGCTCGCTAGATTCTAGGTCAGATTCGTGGATAATTCGGATAGCTCGTTCCGATTTCGGATGGCTCGCTCAAGTGGGATTCGTTGATAAGGATGGCTCGTTCTCTCCACTCGCAGCTCTCAGGGCTCGCATTCGATGATGGGCGGGGAGCAGCTGATAATCAAACCGATTGCCTGCCCAGCTCTATAAGGTATTCCAAGGGGCATTTTCCAGGTCAAGAGTGTCATGAGTGGGATAAGGAGTTGATAGAGCTTTCCCTCTAGTTGACAATACTTCTTATCCATAAACTGTTCCTAGTGTGGCATGCCTTCCTCGAACAAAAGGATATCGGAGCCTGCCATCCGATCTTGAAGATGAGCCCCGGGAAACGGGAGTGGCATACGAAAACAATTCCTCTCCACCTATAATGCCCCCAACTAGTCCTCTCCCGGCCATGAAGTAGACTCCATCAGCACAAGCCTGAATCTCCTTATTCGAAACTTATAAACTCATCTTCTTCTGTTGCCTCTCTACCGGGGTCATCTTCCTCATTAGTTGCCCCTTCCCCCCCATCGACTTATGGATCCGGGGAGTCTCGATCGGGTTCATCTGCCTCTCCTGGTCACCTTCGGTTTCAACGGCAATAAATCTACCTTTCTATTCGGCAGGCCATGGTGCGCAGCCCCCTAGTTATCCTCCCAGCAGAAATGACTTTCAGTGGGCAGCGGATTGAGAAGCGCATGTTAAGCCTATAGTTCTTGACAAATGATCCTATCTTTCAGAGGCTCTTATTCCCGAGCTGCCTCCTTCAATCGTCCTCCCTAAATGTATGTGTAGGCTAGTCCTGTTGAATCGGCATCCATAGATGTATTGAGGGGTATTCGCCTGGTGTTGAAGCTGCCGGGTATGCACCTCTCCTTTCCGGTCCTGCTCTCGAACCGATAGCAGTCCCATCCGGTAGCGGCCTATTGAGTCTCGTGTCTGGGTGCGGATTAGTGGATGCTGGTAGCGGTACTCATCGATCCCGGACAAATAGGGCCTTGATTCACCTCCTTCCTTATCTTCTCCAATCCTCTCAATGCCCTTAAATTCCCCCGGTGTCCTCCCGCCTGTAGGTATGAAGTTCGAGCAGATGACTTCCTCTTGGCTTCCCATCCCTCTGTAGGCTATAAATCCACTTTGATTCCCCAGTAGTCCTAGCCGTAAACGATGGATACTAGGCGCTGTGCGTATCGACCCGTGCTGTGCTGTAGCTAACGCGTTAAGTATCCCGCCTGGGGAGTACGTTCGCAAGAATGAAACTCAAAGGAATTGACGGGGGCCCGCTTTATTCCTGAGATATGGTGGAATAAAATTGTTATGGTGGAGAGTGGGGAGTGAAAACACCAATGCAGCAGAGAACGACCGCATGAATCGGAATCAACTTAACTTATTAAGACAGACGACCGAGAAAGAAAGGCTCCGCGTTCTCCAAGTGGTTGATCTTAGCGTGCTAGCCGCTGCTTCATTTCGTATAGCGATAACGCTTTCTCTTTCTTAGCGCTCCGCCCCGCGGAGAACTCTGGTTGCGCTTTGGTTGGCTTTCTCTTATAGGTCTATTTTCTCTGACTTGACTCAGCTTGACCTACTTGACTCAGCGGTTAGAGTATCGCTTTCATACGGCGAGAGTCATTGGTTCAAATCCAATAGTAGGTAAAACCGGCCGAAACCCCCTATTTGCCAGCATGACAGCAAGCACGGACTGGCAGCAAGGAGTCAACTGAATGACCAAAGCATCGGTTGCTTCCACTTGTTTGTGGCCTTCTTCGACCGACAGACAAGGAACCCCCCTCCCTCATCTTTAGATTCTGAACAATATTTTTCTGCAACCAGCTTAAAAAAAAGCCCCTATTACGTAAGGGCTTTGAAGCCGTAGCTTGCTGCTCGCTCGCTGTCTACTAAACGAGCCTTCACTGCCCGCCCGGCCCGTATCTTAAATATTAAGTAAAGTGAAGTCAAATCAATGAAGTGAACAGCCCAACCTCTTTGTTTGAAGCTTTGCCAGGAAGCTTCTACTTGCTTGTTGAAGCTTTGCTTCCCCTAATTCCGAAACACAACAATAGACTTGCAACTATCGGAAAAAGCTGCTCTTTGATAGCGGTCATAGGGGGGGTTCAGAAAGGATCTGATCGTAGATAGAGACTGAAACCAGTGCGGGGGTAGGGGCGGATGTAGCCAAGTGGATCAAGGCAGTGGATTGTGAGTCCACCACGCGCGGGTTCAATCCCCGTCGTTCGCCCATCCATAAATGGACCATTTGTTACGGAGACACAAGACAAACCTTTCCCAACTAGAAAGCATTTTTTCTGCAAGAGTAAATGAATCTCGAGGCTTTCAAACGCATCCAAGCAATTGGTATCCGATTTAAACATAGAAACCATAGATTCGCGTCGCCTACTTGCTGAAAGCACAAATGGAATGGCTGATCATTCATTGTATGAAGTTTTTAAGACCTCACTAATCAGCCTTACACTTTTTTAGTTCATAATGCCCCGGATGAAGAGAAAATCTCCCAAGCAGTGGGAGCCCCGAGACCTGGTCGTGACGATACCTTTCTTAGTGGAAGATCGGATAAGACTGACTTCTCTTCATCACGAGACTGATCGGATCTGCCGTAGACACCCGAGAGACCTCCACAAGCAGGCAAAAAGAGTAAGAGGACAACAAGCAAAGAGTTATGCTTTCATTTGAGTTCTTTCTTTGTTGAGATTGAAAGAAAGTTCTTTTAAAAAGGGGGGTAGGCAAAACTTCTAAGTGAAAGGAGTTCCTTACTTATCTTTCATAGTAGTCTTAATGACTAGTAGTTTGAAGCCTTAAGAAACCGGTGTTTTTTTTTTTTTTTCAAGGCTTGATGCCCTTGAAATTATTCATTCTGATGTTCGGGGGCCTGCACCCGTTGCTTCACTCTCTGGCTATCGTTACTACGTTACATTCATAGATGATTTAAGTCGGTATACATGGTTGATTTCCTCAAACACAAGAGTGAAGTGCTAAGTGATTTTCGCCTCTTTCGGACAAAGGTGGAGAAGATGTTTGATCGATCCATCAAAACTCTCAGAAGTGATGGAGGAGGGGAATATACCTCCAAGGAGTTCTCTGACTACTTGCAGCAAGCCGGGATTTCTCATAAGCTTTCCTGCCCTAAAAAATGACGCAAGGTTTGACGGGCTGAAAGGAAAGATAGACACATTACCGAGACTGCGATGTTTGCAAGTCAAGTAAGGTATCTCAATTTCTCTGGGCTGAAGCGTTTAATACAGCTGTGTTTATAAATTATTAATCGTCTTCAGCCACCACTGAAGATATTTCTCCCTTTCAGAGATTGTTTCAGAAGATAACAGAAGACTCTTTTTTTCAGAGGGGTGTGCCTGTTTTCCTCATATTGATGCTTCACAGCGGAATAAGTTCTCTCCCAAATTGAGAGTGTATATTTTTGGGATATAGTGAGGATCACAAAGGATACAGATGCTTTGATCCAAAAACAAGGAAAGTCTATATTGATTTCCCGGCATGTTACTTTTGACGAGACGGGTCCAAAGCACCTTATTCCCTGCATTCTGTTCTTACCTCGACTGATTTGAATAAGCTTCAGGTGGAGAGTACAGCTCAGCAGCAGCAGCGTCTTGAACCTCATCCCAATCAGTCCACGTTACAGCCCATATCTTCGCTGCCGACGACTCAGTTACGCGTGCAGACCACGTTACAGCCTGTCTGTCAGACCACGCCACAGATGCTGCCCATGCAGCCTTCATCTCAGCCGACGTTTCAGTCCTCTCAGTCGTTGATTCAGCAGCATCCTATGCAGGCCCCGCTCCCAGACCCTCTTCTATTGCCCTATTTTAGGTGTTGATAGGGTCCGTGCGAGTAAAGGCGGTCTTAGCCAGGGAGGTCTCTTCCCTTTTTAACCAAGATAAGGACTCTCAAAAACAAAAACTTCAGGCTTGTTGGAGAATGAGTCTTAGGAACCCACTGAAGGAGATTTAGGTTAGGGGCGGTTCAATCTTTAGAAACAAGGGTCTTTGGGAAAAGGTAGCCAACGGTTTTTTTGAAAGCGTGCTTTATTCTTTGTTTAGTACTTCCAATAAATTTATAATTTCACTAAAGTTTAGACACTGGAAAAGGTGTTGTAAAGCAAAGCCACTAAGAAATTAAAGAGAGTTTCGTGGGTCCCGAAATTGGTTACAATGGGCCCTCCACCCTCCCTAATCTTTCCCTTCCCAGGAATTTGTTCTTATTTCTTTTCCCTCCTTTTTTTTTTGATTTCGCTCTACAAGCCTTCTTCCCGGGTGAAGCTTACTATGTAGGATATAAGGGAATTGATTCAGAAGGAGGGGGGCCAAGATTCAAGAAATATTCATTCCAGGGGTCCGATTTTATTCAATTTTTCTTGGTTTTCTTAAACCCATTTTTCCTCCTCCTTTCTTTTCCACTTCTCCTTTTGTTCTCCCTTCCCCTTTCTTCTCCATGGAGTAGAAAGGGGACGTGGGAGGCTTTTCTAAGGTAAGGAGGCCAAATCAACCAGGAAAATCATTCAGAAAAAGGAAATGAACCAGAAGGGGTCGTCGCAGTGAGTCGACTAGGTCGACTCTACACTTCAATGCGTCGACTCTTAGGCCTCAAATTTTTTGATAAATTTATCAAATTAGGCAACTCTCGCTCATAAATTAAACAAGGACCTATTGTTCCTACTTGCTTTGATTAGCCCTCTCTCACGTTTTTCTCACTCTACTCGAGTAGGAAGGAGCGCGAGTGCGTGCGTGGCATGGAATGCATTCCATGCTTCTCCACTAAGGGGGTTTAGGCCATTTCTTCGGGACACCTAGGCTAAATGCACGGCAAACGTGTGTGTCTCCAACTCCAATGGCCCCGACTACGGAAGTTACCTCTCGAAGGATCGGTACGTGGGGTAGAAACGTTTTCCTAGAGACCCCCACTAATGCGGCAAAGGCTAACCCCTAGTACTTCTGTGTTAGGACAATTCCGTGTGCGGTGAGCACTGTGAATGCAAGGTAAAACGCCGCGGGAGAGCGGGTGCAAAAGTGTAAGTGAAAGTGCTACGTAGGCGCAAGCGAACCTAAGTCTCTTGCACTCGGACTAGTCACTCTCTCCTCACCGAGTTTGAAGGCAACTTTGAGTAAGCCATAGGGGCTTTAGAAAACTAGAAAAACCATCAAAACTTGCAAGGGAGGGCAAATTGGGGTTTGTACACCCCTCCTAGGCTTGGAACAAGCCTCCCAAGGCTTTTCCAAAGCGCAGGGGACAGAAGGACCAAGGGTTGGGGACCGAGACCCGAGGTTCCGTGGCCGAAATTTTGATAAAACTCAAGCTACAGGAGGGGGCGACTAGTAGCAGGTCGCCCCCTGGGTCTGGGCTACTTCCAACAGGTCGCCCAGAGCCCTTTTCCAGAAAAAAAAAGCACCGGGGTGGGGATGGTTTGCAGCAGCCAAAAGGGCTCCGAAACAGTCCGTTGCAAGAAAGAGGGATTCAACTTCCAAGAACTAAAGAATCAACACCGAGGAGTCGAATCTCCCCAGTGGAGTCGCCACCCTTTGATGAGAAAACCGGGAATGGATAAGGCACGTGGAAAAACAAAAGATCTAGAGGGGGTTCGAATCAAAGCATGGAAAAAAAGAATACAAGCTGGTTCCTAACCTCCACCGCCCGATTCAGTGCAAATCCCTATATTTTCTCAGTTATCTTGTTTCATTTTGTATTAATTAACTTATTATTTTCTTGTTTGATTCTTTTTCTTTAGGGGTAATTGTGTTCTTTTAGGTTCAGGGGCATTTTAGTCATTTCTTATTCTAATGTGTATACCTCTTGATGGAATGAAACTTTATTCACGTTTTTCCCAAATCTCTTGTTTATATTATTCTCACATATGTTTTGAAAGCTTTGAAAACATTTTTTTTTTTTTTTTTTGGGGGGCTGAAAAAGCTCGTCGGGGTCAGGGACTCCTTTTTAGGATCCCACATGAGAAAGTAGATTCTTTCTAGATTGATTTCTTTATTGAGCCCGCGGTTTGGTGTGGCTTCTGGGAATCACCATGGAATAGTCAAATAAATAAAAACTAGAATAACAATAATTGCGTGATTTTCATCTTCCACCTATCTTACTTAAGTGATCCGTTAGTCAATTCTTTACCGAGCCTATTTCTGGAGCGACAGATTGACACCGCCTAGAACACAGACCAAATAAGACATCTTAAGAGATGAGATGATGCGTGTTCGCGTGGGTTTCCTAAATAATTAAAGGGGCCAAGCTTCTACATCTTTATTAATAGATGAAACTTGCATTCAATCTATCCAGTCGATATTGGGTTGGTGTTCAGTGTACTGTACTATACGGAAACACCACCTTTTTTTTAGCTACCTTCTCTCATACTATACGCAACGCATTACGCATTCATTTATGGTCTGGCTGCTGGAAGTGCTCTTCCTTCCTAGCCTAGAGTGCAGCCTGCCTGCGTCAGTAACTCAGTGCTCCAGACGGGGGAAATGAAAGCAGAATTAGTTCGGATCCCTCCCACATGTTCAATCTTTTTTTAGCGGTTTCCCCAGAGATCTTTATCATTAACGCAACCTTAATTTTGCTCATTCATGGAGTTGTATTTAGTACCTCTAAGAAAGATGATTATCCACCGTTAGTCAGTAATGTGGGTTGGCTTGGATTACTTAGTGTTGCGCGCCTAGGAGGGCAGCGCGCTTTGGGATGCGGAGGAGCTATTATCGCCCAGCTCCCTAACCTAATGCGGCACCGGGTTCGGACCGCAGGGAACCGTAGCATGGGGGGACGTCTAATCCTTTTGCCGCCGCAAGGCTGGCTAATCGTACGCAGCAGGAGCAAGGGAACTCCCCTGGTTCTGGAAGGCACATGAGTCCGAACGCTATTATGAATGTGCGACCGACACTACACTACGTAGGTACCTGTGCAGGTGAGGCGTCGGTCGGTCCTAGAAACGGCGGCAGCGGCGCGAGGAGTTAACGACCGGACGTGCTGCAACCTAGGGATCACCAGGCTGCTCTTTCGCTCTATAGGGATCGGGGGGGCATAGCACAATTCTTCTTGGAGGAGGGTTGGTTTGCCCGGGTGACTGATCCTGCCATAATGTACTCCTACCTATTGCACCGGCAACCGAAGTCGAGCATACATACGACGATCTTCATGCGTGAATAGCCGGGAGGAAAGAAAGGGCGGTAGATGATAATGAGAAAGGGCGCCGCGTCTGGACGGGCGGGCGGAATGGATGAGCGAAAGGTGCCATGCCCCATGGAGTGAGTGGGGAATATCCCGAGTCTCATGTAAGACAACTAAATGCACCTCGAGGTGCAGCCGAGGAGCTGGGGGACCTTCTCGAGCACAGGATAGGCAATTGAGAGATAGAGCTAGCCTATTCGTTATGGGGAATCAATGCTCCGGGCCGAATAGAGCTTACCTCCGGCACCTGGCTTTCTCCGGCGCATATTAGCTTAGCTGCGCTGCGCTCAATAGGCCCTGGCTTGGTTTGGCTGCCTCTCTGGCGGCCACTTTCCTTACCTTACCCCCGCTACACTCCCACTCCAAGCTACGCCTGCTGAGCAAGATGCATTGCGATTTCCTCTTCTGTGGACGCACCGGAGCCTCACTATGACCCGGGACGGGAAGAGAAACACTTTTTTGTCTGGCGGGCTTTCTCTCGTAAAGCCAAAGGCGCCCCAAGACAAGGTACAACTGTTGGGAAGGGGACATGATCAATAGAACCTGGCTGGATCCGGGCTGGGATAGTGGCGCCCATTCCTAACCAGTTCCGAAAAGGTTCGCTCATGCTGGAGGGAGCATCCCCACTTAGTGATCGGTCCGCTAGTTCACGCAAATCCGAAGAAGTTATCACGGACGAGCCACATGCAGGGAAACTTGCACGTGTGGTTCTGGCCGGGGTTTCCCTTCGGTATCTAATAACCTTGCTTCTGCTCGCCGCTGGCGCACCTCTCCTAACTATTGCCCATTTATTCCGGAATAATCTTTTTAGGAGGGACAATTTTACATATTTCTGCCAAATCCTCCCATTATTAAGTACGGCTGGTACCATTTCGATGTGTTTCGATTCTTCCGAACAAGAGAGGTTTGATGCTTCTGAATCCATTGTATTAATTCCACTTCCTACTCGCAGTATGCTCTTTATGATCCCGGCTCATGATTCAATTGCCATGTATTTAGCTATTGAGCCTCAAAGTTTATGTTTTTATGTGATCGCAGCATCAAAAAGAAAGTCTGAATTTTCCACGGAAGCCGGCTCGAAATATTTGATCTTAGGTGCATTTCCCTCTGGAATATTATTGTTCGGGTACGACCGGACAACTACCGATATTATCTATCTATATCTATATCTATATCTATATCTATAGATAGATACTTGTAGAAACCCTCTATGTAGTTGTCTATCTAGGGCGATCGATCCACATCTTTCCCCATAGCCCTGGGGCTGTGTCTCGATCTCCTACGTGCGAAATCTGAGGGACTAGTTCCTATGGAGATTCCCCGTCGGTCTAATTCCACGACGGAGAGTCGGCGTGGCGTAAAGTGAAGATTGGGGGGAGTAGAGCGAAATCCCCTTCGTGGGTATTCCGAAGGTGTAACCTAGGCAACGAAAAAGGGGCCCGATACTTCAACTAGAGGAGCGACCAGTTGGTTCACCAAACCCCGACCCAGCGTCACACGTTCTCCAGGTCCGAAGGGATCCAGTGCCCTTATACCGACTCCTCCCGGAATTGCGTTATCGGAGCCGAGCCAGGAATGGCCGTTAGTGGACATCCACCACTTTTCACCGGTTAGAGAGGCCCTCTTTAATACATTAAGAAAAGATGTTCAAAGGGGCCAGAAAGACTCGGTCATAGGAACACCACCCACTACGCGCTGGTAAACCAAAACCACCTCGACCGGATCTACCGAACGAATCAGGCCGCCCCTTGAAAGAATTCACACGCCCAAAGGGCCACCAGCTTTCCCAAAAAAAGGGGAGATCTGCTGCTTACTGCTCACGGAAACATCCGACCTATACTATCGCGTATCTTTCTGATCTCCTTCTATTCATCAGATTTTTGGCTTTGCCCAACAGTGTAAGATGGTGTTGGCTAAAAAAGGGGGAGAGAGGAGAGCCCCCCCCTATCTATAAAGGTACGCTCACTTCTGCATTTTTGTTTAGGTTCTCTCCGTTTCGTGCGTGAATGGCGGTTCTCAGACGAGGGAATCGTTCCTCTCTAAATAGGCGGATTAGAATGCTTCTATCGATAGAGGTTCACGTCTGCGCATAGAATCGTTTTTTTGCCTTTCCATTCCGTTCTTACCATATCATGGGCAGTTGGGTCGGAATCCGTGTGATGGTTCGAGAGTGGTTTCATTATTCTATTATATTCTTCGCATCCATCTTCGGCCTTGTGTTACCCGCGGGACTGAGTTAGTGGTCGAGTCGTTTTTGGTAATTGACACCCGTCGCATTAGTTTCAATTCATATATTACCTTTCATAGTGAAGTAGCCCTCTTTTTGATGCAAGTCTGAGTGGGTGCGTTATTCTATCTATCAAAGTCTTTCTTTGTCTATAGCTCGGGTCAGTCCCCCAGGGTCTGCTTTGATTTTCTCGAACAGTGCCGGTCCACATCAGGGACTCTCGTGCGAGCCATGCAACGTTCCCAGGCAGGAACTGCTCCTTTCCTTGAGCTCCCTCTTGAGTTCCTCCCAGGCGTTGATCTCGCAATGGCCCTCCAGCACGTCCTCATATCGCGTCCGCCACCACAGCTTCGCATCCCCTGAGAGATACATTGTTGCCATTGTCACTTGGTCGTCCTCAGGGGCACGAACAGCCAACAAGTACTGTGGAATGTCCAAGAGGACGAGAAAGTAACTTCCTTGGCATTTCGGATCCCGTTGAATGGCTGTGGTTCCGGGACTCGAATGCGTCTGGAGTCGCCAGGTGAGACATTCGGTTCACGAACCGGAGACCTATCTCCACAGCAAGCTCCTCAATTTGACCCGGTCCGTCACGCTTTGGACATCGCAACCGAGATCGTTGAGGCCCCATGAAGACGGCTCTCCTTCACTGGGAAGATCACCGCGATCACTGAGTCTGGTGACCAACGATTCCAGATTATCCAGCCTTTCTGCCATAGTCTCCACTTGTCCGCCCAAATGGTCGACCTTGCCATCAAGTTGGGTCACTCGATCCTTGAGTGTTTCCTTAGCAACAGCCGCCGCAGACAGCGCTCCACTGCTATCGTCAAGCTTGGACATGGTGCAACAAGAAGAGAATTAGCAGAAATCGAAAGGGGATTTACCCAAAACTCCGCTCTGATACCAACTGTCACGCGCACGGGTAGAGAGTCTGCCCGAGTCGTGCGGCCCCAGGTGACGCCTACTGTAGTGTAGCACCTGGGTTCAGCCTTCTCCTTGCCGAGTTTCGCTTCTGATCTATCTCTGAGTGTCTAGTTCGTTACCTTCTACTACCGATCTTCTTCTCCTGCTGCTCGCTTCGCTTGTTTCGTTGAGCTCGCTTTCTTTCGTTAGCTTCCTTTCTTTAAATTTGAATATTAACAGCAGCCAAAGACTTAAAAATGATAGTCATCAGGGATGCTTCCAGCAAGAACTTTGACGGTATGCGATCGATCAAGTATGTTGCGGTCAACACTGCTTCTGCCCAAACCGTCAGCCTAAAAAAAGGGGCTCCCTTGCTTTCTTTGAAAAGGATACATATAAAAATAGAGAAAATATACAACCTATTTCTCGTATGTCTTCCATATTAGTTTGGGGTATTTGTACCAAAGAGAAAGAATTATTATTAATCCATTTTGACGTTTTATTATTAATTTAATAGGAATTAATCAAATCTTTTTTTGCACAGCGCGGCTTGTCCAGTTTCTCAGGATTGTTTTGATCTTGTTAGCAAGAGCGTGGGTTGGGGGTTGGGATTGTTGGACGGTAGGCTTCCCCATTGGGGACTTTGCGGAGTCCCTCAATGTACTACCCGGAGGAGGAGGTGCTGCGAGCTCCGAAAGTAGGATACTCCAAATTCGGGGGTCAAAGAGTTTCATAAAACGTTCTTAGTGGAAAAAAATTTGAGTGAAAGATCCCACTGAATCGAATTTGGTCCATGAATCTAAGAAATCGTGAGAATTCTGGATCTCTCTCAATTCGAAGATCCAGGATTTGAATTGATGTCGTTTCATTGATTCCTCCTAAAGATTTAATTTCAATTGGAATTTGGTTATTAACGATGTACGATGATGCATGACAGAAGAGAGCGAGCACAAAATTGAGTTTAGTAATCGGTGTTATCCGGCTGTTTGTTCCAAAATAGATTCGAACAATTTCAAAAGCAAAAATATAAGAATATTAATAAAAATAATCTACGCATGGACCTGGAAAAGCCGAATAAACGGACCGGTGGGCCCGATCAATTGGATCGCTGGTTCCGGCACGAGCGAGAATGCTGCGGGCGGGTGGCGAAGCGCACCCATGAAACTACTTCTACACCCGGAACAGAATTCAAGCTCTGCATATACATCGATTTAGGGAGGGAGTTACTATTTATGGCCGGTGTCCCACAGCGCACGCTTTCCTACGAGAAATTGAAAAAGGCTTTGCTCCGGCTTATTGAAGTCGAGGCTCATGCGTCGTATTCCATCTCAATGGAACTTTTAATAAAACCGGCGGACGCACTTTTAAATAGAATTCTAAATAAATAACTATATGGACTTGGTTCTAGAATATCTTAGCTGCCAAGCTAAGGAAAGGCCCACTCCAGGAATAGGGAATGGGGATGTACATGTCCTAGTCGCCTTGATCCGTTACAGATCGGCTCGACCAAGGCTCAGTTAGCTGTACCCCTTTCATCCTCTACAATAAGAATGAAGTCTAGTTCTCTGACTCATGAGCATATGGACTCATTCACAGCGTTCGGTTATATTTAAAGGGAAAAAGAAAGAGATCAGGCCAACTATTGGGGATTTCCCATTCTGGAGGGCTTGCTGCTGAAAAACGTAATAGGCTAATATGAGTCAAACCTGCCACGATTCCTATACCATATGGATTATCGCAACCATGAAGTCAATCATGAAACTCTTCAACAAAGAGAAAACCGTGCGAGCAAGTTGGAGAGGCCTCCTTTTTACGAGGTGCAGAGGAAAGCTTTCGGTTCGAGGGAATCGCAGGCGATGTTAATCGTCACCGATTCAGAAAGCAAGTCATCGACTAAATAAGAAGAAGAAGGGGCAGGCTCTGGAAGAGTGTCTGGCCCATTGGCTGTAGGAACTGCCGATCTATTGGCTATTGTACGTGTAGGCACAGGTGGTTGAACCGCCTCTCCTGTGGTTAATCAACCTCCAACGCTCTTTCAGAGCCCCTCAAGTCGTAGTATGGGAATAGGCTCTACAACTCTACCAGGATGAAGTCTCGCCTTTCAATGCTATTTTTGTCGTTTCAAGTACCAGGTTAGTTTAGTACAATTTTAAATAAAAATCTAAACACAAGGACATTCAAATCATTATCTGAGGAGGAGGTTGGGGTACCTGAGAGGCCTACGGCTCTGGGTTTGGCTAGGGCTGGCTGAAACAAAACTCATTGCCTCTCCGCTGGATCTAAGGTTCATGGGCCCGGTGTAGCACGAGCAGGAGTTTTCGCTGGTTTCTTTCAATTACGTAAAAGTTCTTGAGTTGGGTTGTTATAAAAGTCTTTCAGAACAGAAAAATCCTCTTATATTATTTCTATGAGTCATTCTTGACAATGTTCATTGCCTTATTTGGACTAGGAAAAGCCTTTGTCGATCTCTCCCAGTGACTCCCCTGCCCACCAAAATCCATGGAGATGGCGGCATCGACGACTCATCCGAAAGTGCGTAATCTAGTTCTCGATCTATTTGTAGAGATTGGATTGAGAAACCTTACTGAACTGTGGACTTGACGTCCCAGATTACCCTGCAGTAGAGCTAGGAGGCCTAGAATAATTGTGCATGCTTGGTTCGACCCTGCGCGAATACTTGAAATCTCGAATCGATCGTGCACAACAATTATTCATTGCCTCACATTCGGACAATTCAGTCCCGGTCGCTTCGGGGTCCGGATCTAAATCCATCTCAACTTGTCGATCTCGCTCTCCAACTGCACCCGTATATAATGTTCTTTTACGGAGCATTTGCCATCTCCGTAGCGGGATATTAATTTCGTCCAATTGAATTTGTATTCCCCTGGCCCCTCTCTTATACTAAGGGGCTAATTGGCATTCAATCTGAAATTGGATCTATCAATAGGAAGGTGAAACGCTAACTACTGAGTCAATGAGGTGAGCTGTGGACGGAACATCACTATCACTTGGATGGAACACCACTGATTGATTGATTTTAGTATAGAAGGGCGCTGCCTCCCCGGGATATTCTATCATACCCCCTACTTGTCGTCAATGATTCTCGTACCGCTCGGTCGGTTTCAAATTCATTTTCCGAATTGGAGACCGGACGAACTAGCACATTGGGATCTAGTGTTGAATCTTGCTTTCAAACACTAGATCCCAATGTGCTAGTTCGTCCTTTAGGACAATATGATGGTTCCGGTTGACAGATGGGGTACGCGTCAAAGGGTGGACTTATGGATAGGGAACGACGGCTATCTTTCTTTTATTCAAATACTCACTTGTGCACCAGTCGATAACCCAGAGTGAGACAACTAAAGCCGGGGATAAAGGGTTTGGTCAATTGGCTCAATAAAGACAAATTTTTAGTCATATCCCCCTAAGGATAGTCTTTAGATCCTGGACTCAGGTTGACTACTCGTTGGACCTAAGACAGCTAATTCATACTCGTGTGTGTACATTTCAAGCCAACTCAAAAGCTCAACCAATGCTTTCTTTGCTTTCAGTTTCGATGATGGACAGTCTTCTCAGCATTGATCAATGCCCCGAGCTGCTGAGCAGTGATCCGATTCGATACATCCTCCATTCTCCTAACTTAACTAATCACTGGATCAGACGATCGAGGAGTATGCGAAAGGTGAGCTTGAGCTTATAGCCTCAAATGCGCTCTAAGCGACTAAAAGAGAAAGAGAATGTTATAGTTTGTTTAACATTTATAAATAAGGGCTTCTTCCCCCATTCCATCATTGTCTAAACGAGACGACGAGTGTTGAACCTACCTCTCTCGTCTGCTGTGACTTTGGTCTTCACCGCAGGATGGCTGGTCTTCTTATCTGGATTATGGAACTCCCCTATTTGAGTGAGCTGAGCTTCTACAATCGACGATTCCCTTCTCTGATCTATGTAACTATCTCCTTGGTGAGCTTTCTCCATGGGGTGGGCGTGGGCGCTAGCCACTATCTTTTTTCTGGTCACCAGTTGGAACAATTTCATTGCCACCTCGATAAAAAAATAAACAATCGCTGTGAAAAAGGACATATGGATTAGAAAGGCCTGACTTGACTCTCTCCGTCCATGGCTCTGTTTGATGAAAGTCTTATTAGACTTTGGTGTTCAAGGACTGGACTCTTACCGCTTGTGGTCGGTCAGAACGTCTCTCTCAAGACTTAGATTAGTGCTCAGCATTCCCTGCAAAACTCCCTTGAACAGCTGAACGTCCAAACCCCCCCTACTAGTAAAGGGAAAACTCCAGTGCGCTCCTGCGCACCTTACTCAATAGGGCTTTCGAGCAGCCGTAGTTTGCTTAGTAGGGTTGCAGGGCTTGAAAGCCGTAGTTTGCTCTTTGAAGCCGGAGTTTGCTGAGTTCGACAGATGTCAGACGGCTCTTACTGCAGCCGAAGGGGCTGACGCTTAATAAGTCCGCTGGGAATTCGAGCGAAGGAATGGTTGGACCGATACAAGGCCAAGTGCTAAGGTGACTAAACCACAGGACCAGAGATGAGACACAGCCAAGCCAAGCCAATACTGAGACAAGGGATAAGGGACAAGGGACAAGGTACAAGGACAACGATTTGACGAAGACACTGTGCCCGAATCAAGGAAAGCAACTGTGCCTGAGAAGAAAGAAAGAGATATTGATTTGGAACAGACTGAGTGCCCACAAGCGTAGGCCCCCAACAGAGATATTGGATATTGGTTTGGTGGACAGAGCCTAGGTCGCCAAGCCTAAGCCCCCCGAAAGAGAGTATGGATCATTATGTCTCAAAAATGCGTCTTGCCTAGTAAGGAGCAAATGCCAGTATAGTTGCTGTTCTTATGCCGCTATTAGTAGATCAAACGCTCTTCTTTCTCTGATCTTTCGGAGTAGATCTTTCCTTAGTCGAGTCAGATCCGCACCGCAGGCTAATCTCTCGTTTTTTGGAGCTTTACTTCCGACTCGCTGCCCCTATATGCATCAAGCTTATGGACACTTCAAGCTCGTACCTTCGCATCTTGCCTTTAGGTTTTATCGACTTGCACGCTGATGAGCTCTTTCCCTCGGGTTCTGTGACTCGAGTAACAGGAGCTCTACGCTAGGGCACAAAAGAACGGCATCTCTCTATCGGATTGCCTTACCCCTTTGGTATCCCATTGGCTTACCCCGACGGTATTTGTATCGGTATCTCGTTCTGATAGACTTGCTTGCGCATCTTGTCTTTGGTTTGATACACTTATAGTCCAGTGGCAAGATCAATGTCTTTTATTGGCTTCTCTGTCCCTGGAACAATATCTCCTCTTTTCTGTCTCTGTCTTTTCCAAATAAAGACCTCTTTCTGTCTTCTCGGGCAGTGGATTTGCCAACTCTATTGCTCTTATACCGGTCTGAATTCCTCTTCATCTTGCTCTTCACTTTTGGTTTGTGGATTCTATTTCCCCCTGTGCTTCCACTTCCCCTTGCCTCGAGATCGTGCCTTTTTTACCATTCCCTCTCACTCTGGCTTTCATTATGTTGTTTTGCTAATACTAAAAATGGTCATTTTAAAACATTTTATGCAATGGTTGAAACTCCATTTAGTAGGAAAATAAAAATGCTTCGCCCCCTTCAGCTTAAGGCTCAGGTTTTTTTTTCCTTGCAGGACTTCCTTTCCTCCAAGGGTCTTGTGCATCAGAGATCTTGCCCTCATACTCCCCAACAAAATGGCCTTGCTGACCGGGAAGAGAGTATAGGCCAAGTAAAGGAGGGAAGACTCTTTAATAAAAAAATGGATTCCTCAATCAAGAGGAAAGCTTGATTTGACTAGCTGGCTGTACTAAGGGACCAGACCCGGCGAGCAAGGAAAAGGAGAGAGATTGATTTACAGCTCCCTGCGCTCCTAAACCAGAAAAAAGACCGAATTGACCAAAAAAGCTTCGGACTGAAAGAACAGAAAGAGCCGATTGATTGCTAGCAGATACAGATCCGTCAGCCAGTGCTTGATGCCTTGTCTTCCTCTGCTCCTTCTTTCACCTGTCTACCGTACTTGTGCCTCCAGCCGAATCAACACCTTTCACTGCTTGGCCTACATTCGTCCTTTACACGATTGTCTTCCTCTTTCTTCTGGCTGCCCTCCAGACCTATCACTCTTTCCCAGACCTATAGCTTCTAACAGACCTACTAACTGTACCAGAGGAGATAGACCGAGAGCAGATAGATATGTTTACAGACGGCTTCTTGCTACTGCTTTCCCTACTTTGATGTTCTGGCTGACGTACCTACTACGAAAGAAAGACTAGCCTATAAACCTAAAAAGTCAAGGCAGGAAAGAAAGACCTGTCTGGCTGTTGTCTCCTCTTGCCCTCCTTCTTCCTTGCTCTATCGACTTGACGCCTGGCTTACGCTTGCTGGATTCGTGTTTGCATTTCGTCACCATCCTTTTCCATCTTGGTCAATGGAGCTCCGACAGGATACTTCAGAGAGGACTGCGACAAGGCTCTGATCAAGACCTTTCCTTTTCAATATTGTAGTTGAAGCTTTGGGGAGACTCATGATCCAAGGAGAAAGGTATGGTGGAGGGCTTTGAAGTGGGAGGAGGGGTCGATATCTCATCTCTTGTTTGCCGATACCCATAGGCAGCTTCATTTTCCTAGGTGCATTCTGCGATGTTTCGAGGCCGTATCAGGGCTTAGGATCAACCTCGCAAAAAGCCAGATGTATGGTGTTGGGGATGTGGGTGATCTTTCCTCTTTAGCTGCCGAGTTGGGATGCGGTGTTGGAAGATAACCAACGGTTTACCTTGGTCTTCCTCTCGGTGCCAATTCTCAATCCAAAGGCATTTGGGATCCGGTAGTGGAAAGATTTGAGAGGAGGCTAGCAGCTTGGAAAGGCGTCTACCCGGGTAAACTGATTCTTCTCCAGAGTACTCTATCCAGTCTCCCTATTTATCATATGTCGATGTTTGTGATACCGGTCTCAGTAGCGAATAGATTGGAGTCTTTCTTTAATGAAGAACTTTCTTTGGAACGGCTCTACAGACGGGAAGAAGTACCATCTAGTGGCTTGGGAAAAGGTGTGTCGTCCCAAATCCAAAGGTGGCCTTGGAATCAGGAATCTCAAAGACATTAATTTTGCTCTCATGGGGAAATGGTTGTGGAGATTCGGAGAGGACAGGGATAGCCTATGCAAATACGGGAGCTCACCAGGGGGTTGGGAAACTAATGGGGTTACTACTTCCTATGGCCTGAGTGTTTGGAGGGGCATACTCCGTGTGATGGATAAATTATTGAACCACATTCGGTGCAAGATAGGGAATGGAGATAGAGTTCTTTTCTGGGAGGACACATGGTGACTTCCCTTTGAAGGTTAGCTTCCCCATGATGTTCGCCCTCTCTTCTAAGAAGGGTCGTTCCGTAAGGGAGTGTTGGGAGGAGGGTGAAGATGGCTCATCGTGGAATCTAGGACTCAGAAGGAACTTAAATGACTGGGAGTTGGATTCAATGACCAGCCTTTTAGCACGGATTCAAGCACACTCACTCGGTTTCTCCTTTGGCAGGGGATTCCAGGGTGTGGGCGTTGGAGAAAAAAGGTGTCTTTTCGGTGAAATCCTTTTACACAGCCATTCACATATCTCCACCTCAGCACTTCCCAGTCTACATTAGATTTATAGTTCCGTTCATTAAATTGAATTCCGGAACGGAACCCTTCCGTCAGGGGTGAACTTGGACGGACACTTTCAGGTTTTTACATGATCCGCTACCTTCATCACAATATCACCCTCTAAAATCGCCTTCTTTCTTTGGACCGCCGCCCTCGATAGAATCCTAACTGTTGATCACCTTATATCCCGCAACTAGATCATTGTGAATTTCTGCCATATGTGCAAAGCGAATGGTGAGTCACTGAACCATCTCTTATTGCATTGTCATTTTGCTTATGACATTTGGAGTTCCTTTTTTAGGCAGTTCGGCATTGATTGGACCCTGGCGGGGTCAGCTTTGGAGGTCTTCCGGAGTTGGTCTATTGTGGCATTCTCGTCTCGTGGTAGGTCTCTATGGAGGTTTCTTCCGTTTGCCATTTTGTGAAGCATTTGGAACGAAAGAAATAATAGACTGTTCGAGGGGGTGGAAGCATACATTCAACGTGTTATCATCTCCATTAAAAAAGGCCTTACGTTTCAATGGGCCTCTTTGACTTCAAAGTTTAGAGTCTTCTTTGAAGACTTCGTGTTCAGATGGGAGCCTGACGGAACGGAATTAAATTCAGGAGCGCTCCTGAACCTTTTTTAGAATTCCGGACCGTGCCTATTTAAGCTTTGCTCCTCTGCAACTTTCTCAACAACCTCGAACGCCGCGCCGGGGGTGTACCTGCCAATGACACTCCGACGCTCAAGTCAGTTCCAATCCAACTCCGGGGTGAATCGCAGGAACTGGAATTGCTTACCTTGGGGGTCTCCTTCCCCTTTTATGGGTTGATCTGCCTGTCATTGGCGCGTGATCTGCTCCTTGATTGGGGGTGTTGCCAACCGCCCAGAGATCTTTCCTTATCTCCCCCTTGCCAGCCCTCCCGCCAGCCAGGATGAGGATCTGTTAAGATTCCTTCTGTTTCTCATTCGGATTCCCGGGATGGTTTCCATTCAAATATGCTGGACTAATCCAATTTATGGTCCACGACTCACCGTGGACCGTGTCACGTGCGCGGCTTACTCCCAGGCCCATTCGGGGCCCATTCCTAAGCCCGTTAGGGGTCCACTCCCAGACCCATGTGGGTGGCCCACTCCTAGGCCCAAGCCCATGCCACGTGTCATCCCAGGGGGGGTGCAAAATATGGCACCCACAATCGCCCCCTTCTTGGGAGCGCGAGAATGAGTTCGCGGGGTTCCAAGAAGCCAACAGGCCCCTGGGACACGTGGTGCTTATGGAGAGGTCTCCCCCTCTACCGTTGTCTTTCCTGGTCACGTCGCTTGGGGGAACGGAGCGCCGCCTGCGTCAGCGCCATGATGGCGCCCGTTCCCGAACAGCCATAATTAGAAGGTTTGAATTTTTGGGCGTCATCTCAACCGCCTCTTTCCTCTTATAAAAGCAGGGGACTTTGGCATTCCAGCCAAGTCTCTCCATTCTCTCCTTCTGGTTTCCTCTTCTTCTTTTCTTTCTTGCTTTTTCTTTCAAGCCTTCCCTTTCCAATGGCTCCTCCTCAAAAGGACAACAGCCTCTTGGAGCCTTTCCGAGAGGCCTATGAGATCCCTCCTTGCATCAAGATGCGCTGGGCGAGGAAATTCGACGACGAGAGCCCCAATCCGGATGAAGCTTTCATCACGTTGGGCCAACTCAAGGCTGGGCTCCGCCTCCCTCTTCATCCCTTCGTCAAGACGGTTCTCAGTCACTACGACATCGCTCCCGGACAGCCCAACGGTAACATGTGGAGGATTCTTTCCGGTCTCGCTGCTGCCATTGATAACGGAGAGCATCTCTTCACCCTTCAAGAAGTGATCGACAACTACCAGTGCCGCCGCTGCCCTACCCGCAAGAAGCATTTCTACTTCGTCCCCAATTCCGGGTGTGGGCACTTGGTGGAAGGGATCCAGGACACCGATAAGGATTGGTACAACGGGTACGTCTTTGTGAGCGGTGACATCGATTATGGTGAGGCCCCAAAAAAGTAGGTCCTGTAGTCCGTCGCAAATTCAACCGCAGATGGTTGGTTCTCCCCCTTTCCCTTCTTTGATTTTGTTTCCATTTCTTGGTCTTGACCGAGATCTCCCCCCAGGTCCGGCCTCTACTCCCAAGGTCAAAGTGGATCTTCCTCGCGAGCAGGCCGTGCCGCGTCCCCGGCGCCGGAAGCTCCAGCTCCAAGATGAAGAATCTGAATCGGGTGCTCAGCCCGAGAATGCTGCCGATGATCTCCAGGATGCCAGCGCCCCCTCTGACCTCCCTTCTGACATGGCGCTTTTAAGCCCTCAATGTCTCTTCTGGGCCCGAAGACTCTCAAGTCTGGGACCAAGATCCGCCTGTGCCGACCAAAGGCCTTTCCCGCTCCCAGGCACGCGGCAAAAAGACTGTCTCCGGTCCGAGTTCCAAGTCCAGGAGGTCTTCCGAGAATGATTCTCCGCATTCCCAATCTCCCGGGATGTCCGCTCACTCCCAGCCTCACACCGAAGCTCCTCGGACTCCCACCATATGGGCCCCTACTTCAACTATGGTGGCCACCGCTTGACTGAAAATGACAGCACCCTGGTCCACATCCCGGACGATGGCGTGCCCCCTAACGCTGGCTATGCAGGGGCCCTGATCACTGGTGCACGTCTGCCAAGGGACGCGGAGTACACACGTTCCCTAAGGGATTCTCATCTGCATGGATTTGGGCATCACAATGGTCAAACTTTTGAGTCCCCGTTTAGTTTCACAACTTCCTGTTCCAGGCGCGTTTAGCCCTGCGTTCCCACAGGTCATGAATTCTTACGTTGAGGTGGTGGATCGTATGGACAAGAGAGACCGGGATAATGCTATGACTCAAGCTCGGATCGCGCGGGAAGAGCTCGCGTCTGCTCAGGCTGCCGCTGCTAAGTCCGCAGAAGAGCTATCCCGTGCTGTCAAGGAGATCAAGCGCCTGGGGTCCGAGCTTGATCAGGAGAAGAAGAAGTCCCAAGACCCGAAAGCTGGGTTGGCGCTGAAGGAGACCGAGATGTCCGAGAAGCTCACTCTCCTCAAGTCTCACTCTGAAAAGGTCCTGCACTCCCTAAGACCATTCGGTCCCTCGTCCTCGTCTTCGTTCTATATTATCTTTTTTCACTCTTTGAAGAGCCATAGTAGTTCTACTTTCTTTAGTTTTTCAGCCGGAGTAATAAGTCAAGTGGTAAGGATAAAGTGGGCTCCTTCTATTTGTATATCTCTTTTATAGCTTCGTTTCAATCTGCCCCTATCGTTCTATTTCTTTTTGAAGCGAGCAATCGGAAGAAGTCATCCACGAAGGAATAATCGTCTTGGCTTAGGAGTGGGTTTAAGAGCCTTCTCGTCCGTCGTATGAGAAACCTTATTAGTTGGCGGAAAGAGCGAGCCACTATGGAAATCTCACCTTCCAGCAGGAAGGCCCGAAATAGGTCTTTTGTCACTCTCCCATCGCCCCCCCTGTCAGCTAGGAACAAAAGGAATGCAATCGGAGCAGGAGCAGTCAGTACGTGTAGGAGATGGAATAACCGCAGGTTCCGGAGCAGGTGAGCTCTTAATGTATTACTCTTCCAGAGCCGTCACTTCCTCCTCTAGTGCTATTCACTTTTTTCTAAAAGATTCATAGAGTCGGAACTGGAAGCACTACCGCCAACTGGAACACAAGGCAGAAGGAAAGGTAGGCTACTGGCACCGGAACAAGAGCGAGCAAACCCTTCTTAAGCCAGTAAGCTAGCCAATATGAATTGCCTCGTCTATGGTCAGCTAGCTCCGTCTTCGTCTCCGTCTCCTTCGTCTACTAATATAGACTATGAAGAAGGCAAGCCCGCCTTCCACTAGAATAGTTGTATATTAACTCCCTGCTATGGGAGAAATCCACTCCTATGGTTGGACGGAGACATGGAACTATCGTTGTTGGACCACCAGCTAATTTGTTGACCACATATGTCCCTAAGCTTTTAGAATCTAAGGCCAGGTGGTTCCTCCCGGCATTCCGGTAGTCGATAAGCCCCTCTTGTTTAGGTTGTTCCTATTACTTCGGTATGTCCTACCACAGCAGGGGTCACCGTCTGCAGAATCAACAGAATCGACTTCAGAACCAACAGTTTCATCAACCGAATCTACTTCTACTGAATCCACTGCTGTGGAACCGAATTGCCTTCTTTCTCATCCCGCTCCGATCACTAAACTCCGAATCTGAACTTAAGATAAATAAGATACATCATGGAGGAATCGAACAGAGTATCGCTCTATCACATCGGGTGGATAGGTACGGATTAACAGCTGAACGTGGGGATCACGGCAAAGAAATGCCCTTCCCTGCCATCTCTGCCGGCCGAGTGCAGCGAAGGTTCATTCATCAGTAGTAGTAGTAGCTAATTCAAAGGCTGAAAGGGATCTGTTCGAACCAGAACTGAGACTGGAGAAAGATGTTCGGGGGGCGAATCCCGCATAGACCAATAGATCGAGATCCATAGTCCATTTCGGATCCAGATCGAGCTTGTTACTCGCCCTAACTACTAAAGTAGGCCCTTTAGGGACTCGCCTAAGTATGAACTGGGTTGGAGAGGGAGAAGGTCGTGTGCCTCTTATTAAGATTCATAAGAACATGGGGGAACAATATCAGATTGATTCTTGCTTCACCCGCCTAACCGTCGGATCCAATACCTTCTCCTCATTCAGGCATACACTGACTTACAGGCGATAAGGTTTCGGCTTTATGGACCAGTACTTGATCGGATCCTCGGCTGGGCCGGCTTATTCAAATACAGCCTGAAATGCTGGCTATATAACCGCATCAGCAGCTGGTGGAAGGCCAACTTGAAAAGTAGGATATCTTTCGGGTAGGAATAGAGGTGTTGAACCAGCCATGTCGGGAATATAGGCTCTTGGATTAGAGGGCAATCATTCAGTAGCGGGTCGATCCACAGAAAGCGAGGGATTCATTCCAAAAGGAGTAGGTCATCATCACGGCCACCCACCGATATGCCGAGGGAATCAGATACTGGCTAGGAATCGAGCCTTGCCTTTATGCTCAAAATACTGGGTTTCTGTCAATTATACATATCGATATGAGGTCAAGGAATAAGGGTGAGTGGTCCATTCCGTCATCAGCTCTTAGGAGATGCAGTAAAGGATATCCAGCTAGGGGAGGGAAGGCAGGTTTGACCAATAGTGATAGCTAGTCATCGGCTAGTCAGGTATGAAAGGGTGGAAAGGGGTGACTCGACTGAAGTGGGTTATCAGGAATATAAATAGATGGGCGGAAAGGGGAATCAGTTCCCGGGATAAGTGGGAACATCGCATCATTCATCACTTCTTGGAGGTTGGCATTCCCGGGTCGTTTCCTGGCATCGAACAGTCTCTTATCTCTGGATTCAAAAAGCACTTCACCGGAAAGGCGGGGGAGAAAAAAGCGGATCGGTGGCATCGGATCGAGGAACGGATGGCGGGGATGAAAACTCCTCGCTCAGCAGGAGATGTCTTTCACCGGCTATTGATCGCCTACCCATCCGGAGGGAAGGATCTTGCTTAGTCTTAGTCCGATTCTGTCGCCGGTTCAGGTGGGGCGGGGAAGCGTTCAATCAGCGGTAGGAGATGACATCCACTCGTCAAGTACTAATCTCTCGCCAACTCCGATTTCGGTATAAGATGACACTGGCTATTCCCGGATAGCAGTCTCAACGACCGGTGTCGGGGAGGTGGATGGATACTATCTTGCTAAGGATAGGGTTGTGGAATGTAGATATCCCGGGAAGTAGGAATGCGAGTCTGACCCCGGCAGGTAAACTTTCATACGTCCGATTCCGATTGAAGAGGTGGAGGTATGAATCTCTTTGACCGGACTTGAATGGACATGCGATTCGGTGCTGCAACTCCCGACTCGGTTAATGGGGTGGCTATTAAGAATTCTCTGCTAGCTTAAGTATCGGAGGAAGAGGTACTGCTTTACTCAGTATGGCTGATACGAGGGCTCCCTAATCTAGTAAGGCCCCCTATCCTTCTCCAATGATTTTGTGTGTGCAGGAGTGGTGGCAGTAGCGAAGGAATCGTTCATCAGTAAGAAGCTGAACGACTAAATGCATTCTTTTTTAGTTGTTATTCCAAAAACATTTTGAGCTTGGGGATAGTTTGTGCAAAACTCTGCTTCGGGTCCCAATCGTCGGCCGAACATCATAGCTCCACAACAAGGAGGTTTTGTGACCGCCAGTTGCAGGATGGTTTCATTACGATGAATGAATGAATGCATCCATTCATTGCATTTCTCTATCTCAGGAGCCGGGTATGTTTATCGAGTTAGATATGGTGAAAGCATGTGATAGAGTGGGTTCTGGTCCAGATTCCTCGATAGGTTGGTTGTCACCCGGTGTAATTGAGAAGTCGATGTATCCCTTTTCAGTTATAGTTAATAGGACTCCTCATGGTTCTTTCTCAAGCAGTAGGAGCAAGCCCGTACTTTTTCATTATACCAGCGGAAGCTCCGGGTAGATTTCTTCCAGCTGCAGCAGCTGTCGATTGAGAGGCGACCATCTCTCTCTCAGAAGGAGGAGTGGTCGTCGAATGAGGTTTCATTGACCGACTTTGTTCCACTGATCTCTGGACCGATCCATAGAGGGAGGGGGAAAGACAACTAGTATTCCCTGCACTTCTCTCATCCCTGGGCCGGGCATTCCCCCTTAACAAAAGACGGGCTCTGGTACCGGGATAGGGAACCAGGCATTATGAACTACAATCCCTTTAGCCCAAGAAAGACCCAAGCCCATGAAAGATTCCTTATCTAATAATAATAAGATAAGGTATTCAATACGCCCCCTATTACGTCAGGTAAGGAAAGATAAGTGTAATAACTACAGATGATTGTTGCTTTCTCTACTATAGTCTATTGCAGCGCAAGGAATCGAGCCATAAGTATTCGCTCTAGAGGAGGACAATAAATGGATGCGTTCCCGGTAGGCTCTTCTCTCTTCCTTCTCCCTAACAGAATCCAACATCAAATATCTTTCATCGGAGGTTATTCGATGCCCTTACTATCTAGGGCTAGGTCAAATTCTATGATTGCTCAGAAACGTAGTCGAGTGACTCGAGTTGTGAAGTCCCGGCATAAGTATGGTAGCAAAGCCGATACCGAGAAGGATGAAGGAATTCAATTGTAAACCGCTCATGTGTCATGATCCGCCCCACCCGGCCCCTTACGTAATAGGCGGAGGCAGCACCTCTTCCTCTGTTGGAAAGGAGGTCCTCCCTCAAGTAATGGGTTCGAAGGGCAAGTGTCAGGTGCTTAAAAGAGAAAAAGGGGAGCGGGCGTGATTAATGGTTCGGAACAAGAAGGAAGAGCTCCCAAGCCGAGTCAGTACTGGTTCGTGTCGGAACTAGATTAGTGGAACAGGTTTAGGGTTTAGGTCTGTTTAGGGTTAGGTAGGGAGAATCGGTGAGGACTTATCGGCGTAGATAAGGGTAAGGTAATAAGGCTCTTAATCACTCGCTTGTCTTATCATCGGCTTTTTAGTTAGAAAAAGAGTAAGGAAAGGTTCGGTAAGTGCCTTCCCTCCCGGCTCTTAGCAAGGGAGCGAGAGCGACCGATCTTGTTAGGGGAAGAAAAGGCAAGGCAAGAAGAGGAAAGATGAGATTCAGAAGAAAGCATGGCAAGGGTAAGATTGAATGAAGAAGATCCTTCCCTTCGGCTTTAAAGGATAGGGCAAGTAAGTCCAGGAATCCTTCAAGCCCGTCGGTTAGTCAGTTTTTCGGTTGATGTCTAACTTAAAGAAAGAGAAAGAGAAAGAGACACACGCCTCACTAAGTAGAAAGAGGACTACTGCACTTATGAGTGGAACCTTGTAGGTTAAGGTAATGAAATTTAGGTATAAGGACACTTATTAGTCAAGGTTATCACAGATTCATTAAAGGGCTTTCACTTTTCATTCCTACATAAATGTAACGATTCGATTGGGAAGGAAAATGGGCAAGCTGCTCCCGACCGAACCGACGGGAGCAAGCAAGATCACGGGAGTGAGAGGAGATGGTGGTCGTTTAGGCATTCCTATTACTAGACATATTCGAATTTGAACCAACGCATCCGGATAGAACACGTGTCGGAGAGCAAGCTGAGAGAGGAAGAGTTCGGGTGCGATAGAGGATTCAATTCCATGATTGATTTAGACGTCGGAGTTTGTATTGGCATCAGATGCTCTTCCCCCTCGGGGTCTTGGGGAAACCGATAGAGAAAGGTGAAATGGCACAGCAGAGGCAATGTTCAGGTTTGGACCGCCCGGTACGGCTGTTTGTTGCGTAAGATGTGGTTGACTTGCGAGAAAGATGTCTATTCCCTTCCCCGAGGGGGAGATCGCTGCTTCCCAACCAATGGGTGGGTGAGCCCTCCCACGGGATGAGAACGAACGATGGATTGGGGGAGAAAGAACCCGCCCTTAGGATCACTGCTGCTTTCGGAAACTAGCTATCCAGCGACTTAAGAGACCTTCCCTTTTTCTCCAGATGCTGTTCCCCGAGGAAAGGCTAAAGGATCATATGTGCCTGCCAGGGGCTTACGAGCGACTGGGGAAACTCCCCTCCCCACAGAAGCTTCCGAACCGATGCTGACAAGGGGTGAAGGGTCTTACGGAAATGAATGACAAACCACTATGGGTGTGCCACTTCACCCAGTTCGAAATGCAGTTTACGCTTCTCCCAGCTTGACAACACATAAAGATCCCTTAACACGCCTTCTAGCCTACTTCCGGTTTCGAAGGTTCGTTCCGGGCAGGGGGACTTTATTATGCCTTCCTTGCAGTCACGCTTTCAATTGTATACGTATCAACGAATCGATGAGGCATTGACGAACGATAGAACCTCCCCACCTCAAGGATGGGAAACAGCTAACAACTCCTACTGTCCGAATCGCTATCGGTTGATGGAGAGGGAGGAGAGCAGCGACGAGCGACGCATGGGACTGAACAAAAGGAGAGACTTAGAGAGGGTAAGAGTTTCGAATTAATACATGGTATAGACGGGGGATAAGAGGTTAGAACTAATACATGGATTAGGGAACCAAATGAGAGCTAAGTAGAACATTGATTTGATTGTTTGGATTGAAATCAGGGGTCCATTGTGTGATCCTCATTAGTTGATCCTCAAACTTCCAAGGGCCCCCTCTCCACACCTTTAGCTTGTCTTCCTCGTTAGAGAAACGGATTGCCAAAAAACCCTTACCAAGCGAGGTTAGCGAGCAATCCCCTGTTGGTTTCCACAGCAGCTTAGCCATCTCCCTTACCCTCTGAATAGGGATCTTAGAAAGATTAAGGCGACCGATTAAGCTATGCTTGCAGTAGTCAAGCCCTCGAAGGTAGGCGTCCTGCGGTATCTTGATGTGTGGTCTCTCCCTCTCCAAACTGGAGTCTGGAAGCTTTGAGACGGCCACAAAGTCCACAGCAGGTTGCGTTTTTGCGGCGGTTTACTCTTGATCTCCTTCTTCTTCTCCGTCTCACAACCCTCTAAGAACGACCAGGGTATTAACGGCTTACCCCTTTCCACTGGAGCAGAGTCTGAAGCTACGACGGGGCTTTGTTCCCCCATTCCATCCTGATCAATAGGATGAGAGGGATCGTTGATCTGTTCAACCTCTTTGGATGGCTCGATCTCAGCGATTTCTGGTTCACCGTTGGGAGAAACCCTAGTACCATTGTTCTCTCCCATCCTTCCAACCTGCTTCACACACTCAAATGAGTAGAGATAAGGCTCTAGGACCAGATGGTTTCACAATTGCTTTTTTCTATATTGCAAAAGATTGGCTCGCTCTTTCCGCTCGCGGGTCCCTACTCCATATATCTTATCCAAATAAGAGAATAGCACTTTCATGGGAATGATAGAGGGACAGAGAAGCATTGGGATTGGGATTGCGATTCATACTAGCTATTCCTTTGCTTGTGCCCGTTCTTCCCCGGTTACGAGATCAGAAGATAAGAGGTTTCTAGTAGCCGGAGAACCAGAGAAGGTTAGTTACTGGAGAAGATTAGTGACCCGCTGACTTGCGTGCTAACGAGCAGGATCTGAAAGAGACCGTTGCCCGTCTTTTACTTGAAACCTAACCTACTCACTCGAACCTTCCCCGCCTTCCAGCAGGAACCAGGAAAGAGTGAGCCACAGGTTGGAAAGAGCGAGCCAAGGGTTGAATGCCAGCAATCAAAGGAAACAGGATCTCTTCCAGTACAACAAACACAAGCCCACTCTCCCACTTCAATTCAATCACTGACTTCATATAGTTGTATGGGAGTTTACTTCTTCCCTTCCACTTGGGTAGCCTTTAACAATATCAAAAGTTGGTGGGGATTCCCATCGACTAGATAGGCTCTTTAACAGAGAGGTTGGGCTAAAAGACAGAGGCGGCTTGGTTCCTTGGTAGTATGCTCCGGAGGGCGGGATTGATAGCTTGACCTGAGTTGATTAGTCACAGCGACCCGTGGAGAGGCGGTGTCGAGTCCATGCAGACTATCAATTAGTCTAGTCATTCCATAGAGGATTACTAGATAAAGAGCGAGTGATCGCCCATGAGGAAATGAGCATTGTATAAATCCCTGTTATAAGAAGTTGAAAGAGCGTTTTCACTCGGCCTTAACCATGACGCAATGAAGGAGTTGCTCGACGGCGCTCATCTGTCTTTTCGAAAGCCTTAGCGCCGCGCCCTACTCACAACATAAGAGAAATAGGGGAGAACCGGTCGGGAAGAGTCAACGTAACAAAGATAGGGTAGAACCGGGCAGAAAGAGTCTCTTCCCCGAGAAAGTCGGGAAGTAGACTTGTTTGTTAGTCAAAGTCAGGTCTTTTTTGAATCACTGGCATGCTCAATTATCTCTTAACAATGAATAGAAAAATAACTTTCAGTGCCTTCATTCCGAAGTTTTATCGATCTATTTCTATGTTATATCAAAAACAACATCATCGAGGCGTTCGAAAGGAACTATATGCCAATTGATGTTCCCTCCCCCCTTCCCCCGTAATTGTAGCTGCTACGGCGACAGCAACATTACTATAAGCCTCCTTTCATCGTAAATCTGTGCAAAAGATCAGGAACAATTTTCTACGTCTTAACTGATTAGCCATAAATTATAACATTACCCCCTTCTCCGTAACAGATTCGCCTAACGCTAGAGTAAGAATAATAACACCAACCATGACAGCGAGAGCCATTGTTCGATTTTCGGGTTTGAGCTTGAGAGGATCAAAGACTTCAGGCTCAGTGAAGGCTTCCATCACCCTCTCATGGAAATTTTCCTTATGAGTACACGGAAAGCCCAGATGGCGCTTCGGGCAAATCTGCTCCGAGAGAGCTTCCGCTTCAACATAGTCCTACGCTAAAGCAAAGGAAGTACTAGCTACAGCTAATGTAGTAGCCCTTAATTTAGCTGTAGCAGCTAGGAATTGAGCTTTCAAGCTTTGCTTTTGGTTTCATTTAGCACCTTGCTACCCGATTGTTTGAATGTCGACGCTCCCCCGCTCTTTTCAGGCAGTTTTGTTATGCTCCCCGCTCGCTTACTTATTATGGTGGCACTTTGAAGGCTTATGAAAGAGAAAAAATGGCGCTTTTCAGGCAGTTTTGTTATATTCCCCAGCCGTTTTCGATTTTGTGAAAAATTTTTTGTCGTGAGTAAGTTGAGCGTTGGAAGAAACAATTAACGGACCATTAACCATAATATTCTTTATAATACTAATAAGGAGAGCTAGAGCTCTCTGAGCCAATTACAACTTAGTTGGAGTCAGCCTCAACCGCTGGTTGTTTCAAGTAGGAAGCACAACAACTAATACGGGTTATCCAACCCATTCTTTTTTAACTACTTTATTTTGGTAACTACATAAACTACCACATATGCCTGTATGGAGCAAAAAAAGCATTATGCTAAAAACATTATTTGAGAAACTGGAATAAGTCAAAGGGTAGGCCTGAAATTGGAAAAACCAGTAGACGGAAGAGACTGTAACTACTTTTTAATTTCTTCTAGTCTCCCCGGTCACCGAGGGTGGCAGCCCTTACAATGAGCTCTTGCTGTTCTTCGAGCAGCGCCCTCTTCCTGTTTTCGAGAGAGCGTATTTCGTTCTGGAGAAAAAGCATACGATCTCGTATGAGAATTGGATCGATAGCAGGCATATGTTCCCAGAACGCACCCGGCATTTGCTCCCGTTGGAGCTTCTCGTTTTCCACCTGACGTATTTCTTGCTCAATTCTCTCAAGTCTGATAGCGATATCCATGGCTACTCAAAGCTCTTTCTTGCCGACTTCTAAGTTCGGCCCCGTCTCCCTTTGCCAAATAGAGACTGAAAGAAGCTTCTATTTATAGGCGTTGGAGGCCCTTAACCCAGCAGTGTCTTGGTTCCGTAACATGGATCATTTCAAACCTGGCTTTTCATGAATATTGAACCCCATCCACTAGATTTTAGTGCGCTGAAGAATTCTCCCCGTACGGATTTGAGTACGAAAGGCCCACCCCAAAAAGCGAATAGTCCTTTGTTTTTCGCGGGTATCGCCACGCGGCTTAACCCCGATCACCACCTCAGGAATAGGAGGCAATAATAGAGCGCCCAAGCGAAGCGTCAATTCTGTCAGAGAGTACTCCACCACGAGGGGGAACTCCCCTCAGTCAATCGTCAATCTCCAGCCCAAAGCGGATGAGTACAAAACCATGTGATCTGTCCCCGTTTACGTACCCCACTGGCTTCTTAGTACCCTGCCTACTCGTCTTTAACTGGCTTCTACTTGTCTTTTACTGGCTTATTTGTACCCAGCTACATGATGGAACTCCCCTCGGCCAATCGTCACTCGACAGCGTAGTCCTTGCTTAGGAAAAATATGTTTGGCCGAACCCCTATCTCTTGATTGATCTGATCAGACGCTTGCTTTTTCCCAGTCAAGTAAGTACCCAGTACAGGCCCCCCCATTAGTCGATATGGCTGGTGGGGTATTATACGTACTGGGAAAAGGCGCTCAGGTGCGCTTAAAGTCTTATAGACCACAAACGGTCAGAGGCGCGCGCAGATTGGTTCTTTCTTATTCCCACCGGGAGACGCTTTGACCGTTGCGTGGCACTCTCAGTCGCAATTACCTTGTCTAACCACTGACAAGATTTTAACCAAAGCTTACACTGCACTACATCAATATGCAAAGAGAGCCCCGACCCCCCAATAGGTAAAGGAGGACGTTGCGTCCGAATTAAGTCATAACACCTGAACATACGACCATAATTTTTAAAGAATTTTAAGAATTGGTCTTTCCGATCAGGCCGGAACACAACTGCCGGCGGATCCAGCAAATCAAACGCAGTAATTGAAAAGTCAACGCAAGCCCGGGTATACCACTCAAGATAACTTACACAAGATGAAAGCCAATGTTTTAACATCTCAGTAAGCAGGAGGGTGTCCTCATCTAACTGCTTCTCGAGATCTGATGCCATTCGTACCATCAAATCCCAATCAGGAGCACACGACTCCAACAAGAGCTGCCTAACCATTCCCATATGATGGGGAGTAACAAGGATCCCTTCTGGGAATCCAAGCCACAACTGGAACGGTAAAGGCTTAATACCTCCAGGTGAAAACGCTACTAGAATGTGGCGGAACCAATGCCTGTTAAAATTAGGATTAACGTGGTGTGGGAGAGACGAATAACGTCTATACCCCGCGCCCCTCAACCTAAGGGAAACGCGTATTGAGTCAATACCTAAAGAAGAACGTATAGGCATCCAAGCTATGGCGTGGCGAGCTGCGCGTAGCATTTTCACGCTAACAGGTGATAAATCACGATCATGAATTCGAAATTTCTTTGCGAATTCAAGACCCCCAGAATTAGATGTGAGTGATTTAGGTAAGGATATATCCACACCTAACTCAGCCATAACCTCTTTGTAAGCGTTAGCAACCAAAGGGTCCCCAATGACAATATCGTCACCGAAAAGGGCATAAGCGCTAAACTTTCTGCCAGGATATACCTTATCCGCGCAGTACCACACAAAAAAATGGTGACAAAGCGCGAACAGAGGCCATGAAGATAGAAATCCAAGAGGCTGGCCCGTCGCAAAACGAACCAGCTTAGTAAAGCCCGGCCAAGCATCTTTATTTGTCGGCGCTTGAAACGCATTGGTTCCAAGACCAGATTTGACCCAGGCTCCGTCGACTTTCGGATGGAAGAATAGTTTCGGAAGCTCCGCAAGGGTTTCCATGATGGGAGGGAAATTAAGATCTATTTCCCCCAGCATCACCTTTGGCCCTTAGTATGCTTTGCACTCCTTTCGGTTCAGCTTTTCACTCCGTGTCTCATCTAAGTCTGCGTCTAATGTTTCTCTCTTTCTCCGTGGCTCCGTCTAAGTAGAAGTAAAAAAAACATATCTCTTTCTTTCTGTCAAACCTTTGGTCAGTGGATTCTCCTAATATCTCATGCAGGAATAGCCGATCAATAACTCCAAGGTATCGAGCGAGGTCCCGAAGGCTTGAGACGATAGGAATTGATGAGCAAGACTTATACCATTGCCTTGACCTTGACCTTGAAAGCTTCGAGTTCGTAGAGCTATACCTTCTCCGCGAGCTGTGGATTCCACAACTATCTCTTTCTGGTCCTGTGGTGAAGAATGGATATCCTTCCTGTCCGGCTTTTTTCACTCTATCTTGAAGGAAGAGAAAAACAAATCCAGTCAGACTAGTTTTTTTTCCAGGAAGCCAGCTCAGTCTCAGTCGCCTTAGTCCAGCGGCTAAGAAAGCACATCTTTCTTTCCGATAGATACATAAGGAGCTGTGGACCTTGCCCTTATCTATTAGCAAGTTGAGATCCGATTCGTTTTTTTACGATACCGGTCTGAATTCGCCGCAGTCACCACAGTAAAGTAACCTCAGTCAAGTCAAGGATCAATGTCTGTCTTCTCCTCCGGTCACTCAGTCTTTCCTTGCCCCAACCCAACCAATAGATCTGTCTTTCCGTGGATTCACCAACTAGATCTTTGTGGAACCTTGACCTTGAAACCGAGACACCTTGACCCCGACATCTGTACTTTAAAAAAAAACCTTACCGTTTAGTAAGTTAAGAGCAGACCACAGGAGAAGCTAAGGGGTAGAGGCTCCCCTTGAAAGGAGCCTCGCACGGGAGCGCTCTTCAGTCCAGAAGCCACAGTCACCACAGTAACCTGAGTCGCCTTAGTCCATTGGTTCAGTATCTAAGAAAGCACGTCTCTCTTTCCTTCCTCCGGCACACTCTACATCTGTCCTTGAGCTATCCAAGGGATCGAGTGATTCCCCGAAGGTTTGTGACTCGAGGAATTATGGACATAACCCGCATAGTCGACTCTGAATCTTCCCCTTTGCACGAACTCCCCGCCCTCAAAACTATAAATGCATCAGACCTTCCTTAAGACCTTGCGACTGAGGATTATTGACCGGCACATCTCACTAGCGCATCTCGTCTCTTTCCCTAAGGTTTTTTTTTTTTTTCTTTCTTTTATTCGATCCGGGGGAGACAGAAGGCTCCTCGCTTTTGTTCAATTATAAATAAATAAATAACCACTTTGATGGAGATTTGTAGCATCATTCAAGTAAATACAGATTGAGATCGTAGAAACATGAGCTTGTGATATAGCTACACCTAATTCCGGACCGGTTAATGCAAGAACTATAAATAAAGGACCAGGATCTCCTATGAAATAAAAAAGATCATTCATACATAGCATAGTCCAAGCGGACCCACTTAAAATCTTTACTGAACTATGACCGGCCATCATATTAGCAAATAAACGTATTCCTGAGCTTAATGCGCGAAAACAATGAGGGATTAGCTCAAGGAGTACTAAAAAAGGTGCTAACGGCAGTGGGACTCCTGCGGGTAATGAGAAGCTTAAAAAATGAAGCCCATTTCTTTGAAATCCCACTATAGTAATGCCCATAAAAATCGGAAATGAGAGACCCAAAGTAATGAGAAAATGACTTGTAACTGTGAAGCTATAAGGTATCATACCCTGGGGATTACGAAATAACGAAAAAGTAGAAGTGACCGAGATGCGAGGGGAAAACTTTTGTTGAACATTTCCGGAAAGACCACCTATTTGTTCGTTTACCGGGTTCGGCACGAAATCATGAATAAACTCTACCAAGGATTGCCAAGCATTTGGTACTGAGTTTCCCCCTCCGTTTTTAGTAACAAAATGAACCAGAAGTAGGACCAAACTGAGAGTTAGCAGCATAGACAAAGATGGATTTGTGAATGAGAAATCCATCTTTCCTATATTCATAGGAATCAATGGGAGAATGGCAAATTGCTCAAGTGGGCTGTTGGGCGTAATCGTAAGAAACACTTTTAATTTCATCCCTTTTTGTTCCGCTTCTTGCTCTAAAAATGAAGAAAGACTTGCTTGTTGGAAATCGCCGGTTGGGTTGGTCCGACCAAGAAAGGCATGGGAGTTCCGGGCTTGGGCCGAGTCAAGTAAAGACTGGGGCTACCTATAAAGATCCCTCACTGCACACTTTCTATATCTCTGTCTCCATAATGGGCTGCATGCTCTAGTTATGAATCGGGTATAGAACCAATGGGGGATGCTTGGTTACAATTCCGAATAGGTTTTTTTAATCAAACCAATCCTCAATCATTTTCTTATAGGTTTGTTTGACTATCAGCTCCGTCACGGAGCAGTTCTTTAAGGATCTTCTGGCAAGTTCGTAGGCTTTCGCTGTCTCTTGCAGCCAAGATGAACTGCGTCATGAGGGAATAGTCATTCTCATTGACTACGGGTTCCCTTCCTTCAGATATGTATATATCTTTGACAGCTTTTAAAATTTTTCACAGCCTATATGCATGCGTATGCGGAAAACGAGAGTCCTCACTTTTCTTTCTCTTGACTGAGCTATCGGTTCCGTTCTGTTCTCTGTCTCTACCTCTTCTTTTTGACCTAACTTCAAAATATGTTATGCCCGGCCATACCAACATGGGAAACCTAGCTTCCCTCCCTTTGAAGTGCATTTATCAGCTCCCCGAGTCACTAGAAAGAAGGTGAAAGGCCCACTACTTCTTCATTCATGGCCTATTGATTTGATTGATCTCCCTTTCGTATTCATTCGACCTGAGGCAAAAGAGAAGTCATACAAAGAAAGGTTCTTTCATGCAATGCATAACGGGCGGGCCTCCTATGGATTCCTCCTTATCAATGAATGAAGGGGGGAGTATGAGGAAGGCCGGCTTTCTATATTCATCTTAAAAAAGGAAAAGGGTCATTACATATCTTACTGAATAATCTGACTGAATGAGGAAGAGCTCTTTATGTGGTCTCACTTTACCACCATCTGAAATGCGCGAAACTTCGATTGGTGGAAGCCAGTCCATGAAGATTCTCCCTTTTATTACGTGCAATTCCCCTCTTTCGGTAAGCATCCAGTATCTCAATAGATGAACATTTCTCTAAGCTTCTTCTCCTTTGGCTTATACGTAGTTTGAAAGCTGCTCCAAGGATCCAACGAATAGCTAAGGTTTGTTGACGATCCCTGGCTACAATCCCAGGGACATCATAAATAGTACCTGCGACTCCTACTTTTTCCACTTCGCATATGGGCTTTATATTCTCTACGGCGTCAACCATAAGTTTGATTACATCGCGTTCAGTTCGAGCTGGGCGATGAAAAGTTTGATAAACAATAGCACGAACTCTCGTTCTTTTACCATCGATCATGCGAAAGTTGACCAACTTCCTGATCAATTGTTTTTGCTCACCATCCAAGCCCCCCATATAGCTGAGAATTTCCGAGCAATTGGAAGCCGCTTTCGATGACGAGGCCGATAAATTGATATTACGCGATCGTTACTGTCCATCTTTATCAGCCAACTCCCCTCTTTCCTTCCATAACTGATCTATAGTACGAACGGTATTTCCGAACAAGTCAGAATCGGAACAGACCAATTACCAGATCCACCTATCCTCGCCTCTCTCTTATTTTGATCAAGGCGTAGGATAGAACTTTACGATAGTATTGACTCTGGTTCCCCTTTGAGAGAAGATCCTTAAATCTCTCTCTCAGGGAGTATACACTTAATTGTTCCCCCCCTCTTCCGTTACATAGAATGTTCTCTAAAACGGGATCGTCCAAATGCACGTCAACGTGCCCGTCCTCCAGGATTTTCCTGATTGTCCGGATTATGGTTTTATTTAAAAGAAGAACTTCTTGGGCATCTTTTAAAAGACGCTCAAGATTCTGGTTCTCCTTTTTTAGCCACAGTCGCGTGGCTATCTTATAAAGAAGGAGGTCGGCTTCCGCCTCGGCATGCTCCGGAGCCAGAGGGGGAGCGTCTGCAGCAGCCCACGGATGTTCGTCTACCGGTGCAGACGGGCCCGCCCGATCACAGCAGGAGTAAAAAACAGCACTCTCCTGCTCGAGAGCGGGAAGCGGGGGAGCTGCCCGGGCAGGAGCAGGAGTAGTATCCGGGGTTACCCCCATGGAATTCACCTCGTCCCCGTTGTAGCGAAACGAGTCCAAAAGGACTTGCAGCGCAGACGAGGACTCGCTTCCAACTGCAAAAATGAGACACGAGGTCCCAAGATCCCGAAAGAAGAAGTATAAAGACCAATAAAATTAAAATCAAAATCTTATGATCATTGGTATTACTAAATAGAGAAAAAATTTAATGACAATCCGCCAACTAAACATTTTCCATCCTATTATGGACGGCCAACTCCCCTCTTTCCTTCCATGTGCTATCCCATCTCCAACGGAGACCACTCGACCGATCTCATCCACTTGAAAATTCGTGTAAAAGTTTGTCATTCTTCTTTCTAATAGAGTCGTGAGTTCCGCAGCTCTGGGAGAGAATTCCATACTTTTAAAACTGATAGAGTCAAGGGAGAATGCCGCTTTAATTAAAGTACGGGTTCCTGCTCAGCCTATCCCATTATAAGACGGACGAGCTCGACCGTTTGCTCAAAGTAGAAGCTGTTAACCTGGTGGGTTAACAGATCCTGTAAAACTTCGGATGCATGGGCAATGTCCCCCTGAGCATCGATAACCTCTGCTGCGAGTTCGGGCATCGTCCAGCTCTGTGGAGCTTGAATCCCCGCTTGCTGCAGAAGGTTATAAAGGGTATCTCCGGCACTCTTATGAACAGAGTCGAGATCTCCGTCCAGGTAGGAGTAGGAGTCCGGTGCCCGGTCCAAGCTCTGTTCACTGTCGGACACTACAGGCAATCCCGAAACCGTATCGCTGCCCGGGGAAGCAATCGCCGAAGACTCGACAATCGGGGACTCGGAGACGGTCTCGGGAGCAACTTGATTGGATGTTGCTTCCGCTTCATCCAATCTTGCTCGCTTGGATTCAGACTCGCATGAATTACCCCCTTCCGTGTCCCTAGAACGTTTGAGCCCACGTTTACAGATATAGAATAGAGTTAAAAAAGGGATCAATAGGTCGGTCGGCATTATATACTACTTTTGGTAATAAACTCTCGACGTCAGGTTAAAACGCTTATAACCTAACAGTTTAAAGGGATGTATAGTGCAGAACTAAACGAGAGCTTTGGTTAGTTGTTGACCAACGGAAAGCATGGGAGAAAGATGCACAAATAAGGGCGACGAGAGATGCCGCCTCGCTCATGAAGCACTACTTTGGTTTTTCGGTGAAAATCCTTTATATTATATATATACGCAAAATCTCTCATTTGGATTTTTTGCGTATATATAACTCGACTGACCATTCATTTACTGAGTCAAAATGCAAAATTTTAATGGTTTCTCGCGCGTGAAAGTTCAACGATCCAAAGATGCCTTCTCGAGTGAAAAATGAGTTTATTCATTTTCTCGCTATATGAGCGTGAAAGTTTTTCAGTTTCAAATGCTTTATCGAGTGAAAAAAAAAAAAAAAGATTCCGAGCACGTCTGGTCAAAGTGTATCTTGTCTTTACCACGAGTCATTTTCCTTGGCTAACAATAAATGTGGTTTTGACCATATCCGCGGGTTCTTCAATTGTGTTTCTCCTTCATAGAGGAAATAAGTAAGGTGGTATACTCTATTTATCCGCTTATTGGAACTCCTTCTAATGACCTATGCATTCTGTTATCATTTCCAGTTGGACGATCCGTTAATCCTTTAGGAAGAAACTCACTGTTTCCATTTTTTTTTAGGGCAGTCGCTCTGCCTTGGAGCAGATGAAGCCTTCCTTCTTTCTTCTCGGTCCGCTTTGGCTCCTGATCTTGAGCTCGCAGTTCTTGGCCTCAGGCTTGGTTCTTGGAGTCCTTGCCTTTTCGATACTTTAGGCCCTTGCCCTTGGCCTGGTCTCGACTCCCCCTGGCTAAGTACTTTCAATCTAGCAGGCTAGCTGCCTGTGCCGCCCCTAAGTCTTGGACATTTTGGCGCAGGTTGGAGCCCCTTCATGAAATCGAAGAGCCGGTCCTCTTCCGTCATATCCACAATGTCCAGGGAGAACTACGAAAGATGGCCTTCACATACTCGCGTATGGGGCCTGTTTGCATCAGGCTCATCAACATGGCGGACCACAACCGGGCAGGAACCCTCAATTCTGCCTGAAACTCGTCCCCCAAATTGATCTAATTGCACTTCACGCTCCGCGTTCTTTACGTCTTTTGGTCTGCCACCAGAACTTGGCTGAACCATCAAGATACATGGCAGCCGTATTCGCCGACGCCTCCTCGGACTACGTCCGACAAGCCGCTCCATATCCCAAAAGTGGTTCTCTAACGCCTTAGCCTCTCGGGTGCCAACGAATGCCTTTGGTTTCGCTTGATTCGAACCATCTCCGTCGAGCCACTGCTTACGGCCTTCTGTAGTATGGTGACCTCGTCCGTCAGACCACCCATTTGGGCTCGAAACACTTCCACGACCCCCTGTCCTTGGCCTTCCATCATGGTCCGCCTGACCAGCCTATCTTTCTCCAGAGAAGCAACCCGCTCGCTCGAAATCTGTCCCTTCAGTTGTGTAACAAGGCGATCCACACGATCACGAGTCCGCTCCCGTCGAGCCTCTTCGACGGCACTAGCCTACGGGTTCTTCCCACTAGCCATGGCTTGGCCTAACCTTTGGCTCTGATACCACTTGTCACGGCGCTAAGTCCTTCAAGCCCACAAACCGCGGCACCCTGCTAACGGTCCGCTGTAGCAGAGTAAGCCTCTCACTTAGATGGCTTCAACCTGTGGCCCTGGCTAGCCTCTCGAAACCAACACAGGTGCACCAACGATAAGCCAAAGCACAAGCACACACAAGAAGACCAAGCCTTTGGCTTAGACCTTTATTGAAGCAGAGAATGCAAAGGCTACAGACTCAGAGCAGTCTAAAAGCGAAAAAGTATGCAAAAGCTTACCGGATGGTTGACACCTGAGGAAGTCGCCTACTCCCTTTTTTTAGACTCCAAATGTTTATTACAAGTCCCCCTAACGAGTGGAGCCTTCGGAGCTTGCCAGACACGTAGAGTCAAGCTACTACGGAACGTGTCAGTCAAATTCAGTCTACGTAACTTGACTTCACGCCACTGTTCAACAATTCACTCGACCACTTGTCAGCCGTAGGGAAACGCAATGAAGGTCTTACTCTGGCTGTTTCCCTCCTCTTTCTCTTATTCCCTTGTGACTCTTCCCATTGGTATTGATTGAAAGAGTCAGCATGAATAAGGAACTCCGTTGGATGACACAGGATACACGGCAGGACAGAAAGAAGGCTCCTCAATCTAATCAAAAAGACATCCGAAGATCTCCCAAAAAGGAATCGAAACAGACTGGGCCCACAGTCAGCTCCTCCCGCGAAAGCTCAATAAAGAAGCAGACCAATTAGCAAAAGAGGCCAGGCCGCCTCAGGCGGACCCGGAGAAGGTTTTGGTCGAAGCTAGAAGACGGCTGGACGAACTGAAAGACAAGATGAGAGTCATTAAGTGGGCTCTTGAGGGCGCAGGTGTAATTGTGATGCCTTGCCCTGGCAAGCTCCACACCGGTTGGGCAAAACGGGTAATGCTTATTCCTCTGGTTGTCTCAATCGGCTATCATTTGTTTGAAATAGCTTTGAAATAGGCCATTTATTTTGTTTGTCAATTCTTTCTATAGTTAGAGTAGCAAGGTTCTGAAAGAAATAGATTACGTATTACAATAACTAAGGAGGCGGCAGTTCAAACTATGGAAATGTTGTAGCCTTATTTATTTTATTTATTTATTATATATATAATATATATAATCTATCTTGTTATAGAGTGATTAATCGACGAAAAAAATGACCAATTACTTTACATTCTCGATAACGTGCGTGAAAACACGCATGCAAATGTTATGTTACAATAATGCGATCAATCACAATTACTTTACGGCGCTGGTTGATTGATATAACGTCCGTCCGTGAGCATTCACCTATTTATGTAATGTAAAATGAATCGCTATCCAGATTGAGATTGATACCAGCATCAGATCAGAATCCATTGAAGTTGACCCATCGGCATCGGCAGAGGTGGAGGTACCAGATGCAGTAGATCTACCATCCTAGGCATCAGAGGTATAGGTGGTTTCAGCCGTTCCAGTTCCAAGTAGTGCATAAGCATCACCCGCATCAGTAGAGGTAGCAAAGGCATACACATAGCCTCCAGCCCAGTCGTTTATGTTGGTTCATATCTAGGTCCTAACTAGAGCCTATAGCAGCATACCAAAGAGCACCAGTACCTTGCGTTGAAGCATCCTTTACAGTCCCAGGTTTCTACCCAGCATAAGTAGTGTTGGCCCTTATGAGTTCATATCCCTAGCCAGTTTACCCAGTAGCTTATACAGTTTCACCCTCACCTCCTAGGTAAGATCGAGACCCAGATACGGATGATCATTATAGGGATAAAGCGACCTAAAAAAAGGTCAACATTGTCGATAGCCGCCCAGTCGGACAAAGCTAGCCACCTCACCTAGTGTACCTTCTCTCTGTTAGGGATCGAGATAGCCTCGTGAGCGTGATTCTTAGTCTCGTGGTTGAGATCCGTGAGCGAGACCCAAGCAGGAGGGAGAAGGAGCAGAGGCAGCAGCACCTATTTCTCCGCTGCTATATCAAGATGATCTATAGCATCATAGATAGAGACAAAGGCAGCTTTCCTTCACGTAGTTCCACCAGCTTCAGTAACATATCGATACCCGGGCTAGTAGATGCATACCAATATTACTAGTTAGGGCGATCCAGCGGGAACGCTATATGTTACCTTTGACTCTGCTGTCTCCACCTCTGCTTGCTCTGATGCGGGCAAGTAGCAAGACGCCATATCAAGCGCTACGATGCTGTTGAAACCGTCCTGGAACCTTTGCCTTTCTTCGCTGGTTCACGCACGGGTGGGTCATTTGGTTATGAATCACATCATCAAATGGGAATCAAGCGCTTCAACTGGTAAACTTGAGCTCTTGAACGTTACTATGAGTGCCTCTGCTAGCTATGGCTCTTCAACCCTTGCCGGTTTGTTGAAGTAAGTGGAAAGCGAATGCACAGCCATGTCGGAACACATAAGTAATAACACAAGCGAAGACCGGAACAAAAGAAGGAGTAGAGACTTTTTTTCGGAGTACCCGAAACCCCAAAACTCTTTTCCAGAGATTCAAATAAATGCATGAGCTATGGTAACCACGCCGCATCCATCTACTTCTATGCGAATTTAGATGAGGAGGTTCAGAAAACGGTTTTTTAACTGAATAGCAGATTGACTCCTGTCTCTTAGGCTTGGATGCTCGCATCCTCTACGGCCATAGGTAGTTCCGGCCCCAACCGCTTCGGGTTCTCCAACAATGGTCTATGGAACGGGCTATGCACCGTTAAGGTTCGGAACGGGCTATGACTATAGGGATGAAAGGGATGCAGGCTTTTCCACCTGCTCCGATGCCCGCTCCTTCGCCACCGCATATGGAAAAGGATCTGCTCTTGCCGGTAGGGATGCTGGGATAGGAGGAGATGCTACTCGTGCCGGTTAATCGATAGGTTCACTTTCAGCCTTACCTTTCAGGTAAGTGAAGTGGAAGGCTCTGCGACCTCTACCACTAGTGCCGGATCAACTGATCATCACCCTTGTATCCGTCTTTTCAGGGTAAACTGCTCAACCACCAAGATAGGGGAATGAAAGGCCTCTGCTCCTCTATGTTTCTATCACTGAAACAGCGCTAGGGGCAGAAATAGCTCTAACTAATCTCTATACTTTGCTATCACAGGAGTGCTTTCATTCCCTGCCACCCGCTTCTATAACTGGCTATTCCTTATCGGCATCTCAAGACAAAATCTTTCATGATCCATCCCGGAATTGGATAGAGAATAGTTGGGATATTCAACTGGGAGGGAGAGGTGGGGGTGACATCAGAAGTAGGATCGTCGAACGGATTAAGTGGATTGGTTTACCCGGCTCGGTACGGATGGGAGGATCGGAGGCTGGAGTTGGGTCGTTCTCTTTCGTTCCGGCTATCTCTTATCAGCCATTCCTGTTCGTTCGGCTGAAGGATCAACCTTTCCGTTCTTTCTTTTATCGGCTGGCGGATCAGTGGAAGAGACTTCCCCTCTTCATGGTGAAATGGCGGAAGCGAGGTTTCTTCGCCAGATAGGAGGTGCGGCAGGGGATTCGTCGAGATAAAGATCACGTCGTGGTTTTGGCCCATTTATCCTATTGCTGGGATTGCTGCCTCCGCATCGGATCACTCGGCTACCAAACCGCTAATGGGCCCTCAGTTTTCTGGCATCGAATCGAGCCTCAAAGGTGTCCGGTAGGAGAGGTAGGGAGGGTTCGTATTGAACTTCTTGCCAGAATGTACCTAAATCAGTAGTGATTTCGATCTCTGAAGCCTGAGGTCGATGTCTACGCATATACGGGCGTATAGCAGCTTCGATCTTCTCTCAGTAATGTCATCAATTTTCAATGGGTTCCCTATGCCTCTTGCTATTGCAAAGAGAATTTCCGACCTCCACAGCTCCGAAAGAAGAGGAAATCGAACCGGTTTTATTGCAGGATCATCCAGGTCTGGTTTGAAGCTCTGATACCACCTTGACAGATTGATTGAGAAAGGCTCAATCTTCCAAGGGGAACCAGAAAGAACAAGAGATAGATCTTGCTCGGATTTGAAACGGAAAAAAAGATAGTGACTATTGAGCAGGGCTACTGAGTGCTCCACCTTCCAGTAGAGCTTGGCATTGGCCTGCATCCATTCTACTGAAGGTCGTTTTCCAATGAACCTTCCTACTAAACAAAACTTCAAGTCTGCCAAGCTTTCCTGATATGGGGATGAAGGGATCCGAATGTGCACCCCCTCATGATCCTTGAATGGGACAGGGAGCCAACCGCCTTCCTTCCACATTTCGGCCTTAGCGACGGAGAAACGAAATAGGGGGGCTGGTCCTATATGTCGTATATCACCCGCTGCTCAATTGTATTTGCCTCGGAGGAGCATCCTAAAGCAAGCCGGCCTTGCGTTCTCCCCAGTGTGTCAAATCTCTCTGTACCTGTCTTCTGGGCTCGGCTTATCCCCTCTTCAGTGGGCATTCCTTGCTTGATAAAACCTCCTACTAAATGGAGAATGTCTTTGATTCTTGTGGTGATTCGGTTCAAGCAGGTTTTTAGTCCCTTACTGGTGTGAAAGAGTAAATATCCGCATCTTCAGTGGGAAAATCTAGGGGGTTTGGGGAAGAGATAGGCTCGATTGAGCACTACTCCTTTCGTTTGCGCCTCCTTTTACAACAGCATCCATCTTTTGGAACTTGCTCATGTATTTCTCAACATCTTCTAGCTTCTGCACATACATAAGAGAATTCTACTCATTTGTTCTCCCCCTAAAACCCCCTGCAAGCAGATCAACACTTTTTTCACCTCTTCCATCATCTTTCTTCTTTATGACACCTGCTGGACCCTCGCTTTAGTTGCTGTTCCAGCGGTAGCCCAAAACCAACATTGCTGATTGTTAGCAGCATAGGCTTCGGATTAACGACTCTTTCTCCTCCATTCGAGCAACTAGTTGTTTAATCCAATCCGTACTTCTCTAAAAAAGACAAAAATATCTCTCCCGAGCTTATTAGTGAAAGGCCTCCTGCCTCACATAGTGATGGAAACATAACTAACCAGTCCACTTTCCCCTCCTGGGACTCGGCTTGTGTCAACGATAAGAGATTCATACCCCTAATGTATGTTGTCTCACTCTCATTCCCGGGGTCAAGCTAATCTAAACCTCCCCAGATGGAAGAAGAGTGCTTTCTTCTGTATAATATGTCTGACCCTTTTTGGAAATGAGACTGGTCAGGGAAACATCACTTCTGACTCTCACCCATCTCTGAGACTGGTTGAACATGTGAGCCCAAAGTCAAGCTCAGGTGGAGTATCATCGAGTACAAGAGCCAGCTTGCCGGTCTGCTTCATTCGCTTGTAAGTCTTCACAATCTATTGAGTGAGATGGGAGGTTGTTGCTGATTCTAGTGCTACCCCTGCTGCATTCTCTGGCCTTCTAGCTGTTGATGGGCCCAGTGATTTCTCTCTCTTCCTCCACTGCAGCTTGCTTTACATCACATAGTTACTTTGGCATGAAGCCTCTGGGGGTGGCAGTGGGTCCTCCACCCCTGGTTCGGAAAACAGGGTGGTCCGAAGCGTTGAACCATTTTATCAATCCTACTGGATGCGTGAACCTCCGCAAGTCTTTGGGCTCTAAAAGATCCCTTGTTCAGTCATCATTTGAATCACTCAAAAAGTAGCTCTAGTATCGCTTTATCCGGCAACCAAACCAATGCTGTTGATGGGTCAATAGAAGGCAAAAATGGCCTGTGCCGGTCGGGCCCCAATCTTCCTCTTCTCTCCCAATATCCATAAGGGCAGGAAGGTCTGTGGGTGGGGTAAAATCACCCACAGTTTCTGCCCTCTTCTCCATCAGGTCCTTGGGCCCTTTGCCCGCATAAACAAGGATTCAAAAATCTGTTTTCAATGCTGCTCCCCTAAGCCCAGGATGCTTTTGGCCGTTTAATCGATAGCTCAAGGAACTTTAGTGATTGGTCTTTGGACACTCGACAGCCAAGGCTATACAATATCTTGGCCTTTAAGCCAAGGAGGGGAAGGAGGAAGATAAATCGAATACAACGTCATTATTCTCACCCTCCTCCAAATGACCTGTAAAGAGCTATATACGTATAACAGACTCTGACTCTAGCTCCCCCCGCAGTTGGCTTGCAGCTATCCCCGTCCCTTCTGGTCTTGCATCCGCCAATGGTATCTCTGCCATTGGTGGCGGTTACGAGTCCATCCGACTCGCCCCGGATCCGTATCGAGGCTATGGCTATAGAACCAGAGGGGGTTCTAGGCGATATCATAGTGGGTTCAAGCAAATCAACGGTTCCATCTTGGCAAATCATTCCGAATTCTCCGCGTACTCCAGCATTGCCTTTCAACTAACTGGTCTATCCGGCCAGTGCGTCCTGATGGTTTTTTAGTAGTTGACGTGCACTTTTCGACCGCTAACCGCCCGGTGGGCCTTGTTACACGGAAGCATAGCCGGCGCGTACCTAGGAGCATTTGAACGTCGATTCGGTCCGCAAAAGGCACGCGAGTCAGGGGCTTCTTCAGGTGGAACCAAGGTTGGGGAAAGCTGCAGCGTTGCAGAACTCCCTGTGGCGGAGACCCGAAGGCGGAGGTAAAAGCGGGGTCCCGGGTGAGGTTGAATCAGCAACAGATCGGGATGGGACGCGTAGGTGAGGGAGATTTATCTCGAGATCGTATTCATCCTTACCTTACGAGACCCACCCTCCCGGAATCAGAAGTTTCCTCTGTATTCGGCCGCAGAGGCATAGACTTCTTTAGCGGAGTTAAAGGCAAGGGCTGCGGGGTCTAATTCACCAGTGGCACGGGATAAGAGAGATTCTGTACGCGATAAGACATCTGATAGCTTTTGATAACCATGTTGAATCTTTCTGAATTCCATATTCTCATAGCGCTGCACCAGCACTAGAGGGGGAAATTCCAGCATGGCGGATCGGCCCCGGTAGCGGCGAATGATTGTTAGGACTAGCCACTAGCCGCGGGTAGACTGGAAAGGCTGGAAAGCAAGGGATGGAGAAAAAATCTTGAAGCATGATGAGTGATCTCACTCATGGGGGGAGGAAAAACCAACACGAGAATGAGAAGGAAGGGCCGATGCACCGATTTAGTTGAGGGGGAATAGAAAGATATGACAAATCTCCGAGTTGCATCTGACTACGACAACTCCGTCCCAGCAATGGACAACATGGGTTGGGTAGAAGCGGCTGAGTGGAACAGCCGTATCCAACCGGGTCGAGAATGAGCCTTTAACAGCACAGAGGAGCATTCCCCTCTGATGATGGGTCTTCCTATCCGGTAGCTGCTGCTTCGAGCATGAAAAGGTTCCCATACATCGATGGCCGAAAGAACCTATGCACTGAACTCAGCTTTATGCCGCGGTGCATCTTGAAGATGAGCCAGGCTGGTTTAGGTTTTGAAATCCATTTCGGATGTATTCTCCATTCCTAGCTTTTGGGAGAGGTTCTTTTGAAGCAGAAGAAGCAGCCGCCCCTCCAACTCGAGTAAGAGCCATGAAGCGTTCCACCCCTACGTTGTTGCCCCTTACCCTTTGGTCCCTTCGCTACACTTGCCTTAAACCACCTTCGGGTTAGGAAGGGTACTTCATTCAAGTCGTGTTTCAGGGGTCTTCTCCTGTCTTAGGTTTCAGAGGTCAGTTGTCTTCTAGCATTGATGGCGAAGCAAGGCATAGCAGCTAGTCGGACACTAAGTCAACCTTCCCCTGCCTTCGAAAGAATCAGGTACAAGGAGTGGTAGCTCTTGGAGGAGGAGGTCTTTGAAGACTGGAGGAAACTTACTTTCTTGCAACTTGTTAGCTATGACTCGATAAACAGTTGAAGAGGTAGCTCGTCCTAAAGCTAGGAACCACTCCATGAAGACGCTCCATTCGGGCACCTCACCCGAGCTCATTCCACTAGCCTATGAGTGCCGCACGGGTTAGCAAGGTGTCAGTCATTCGAAAAAAGGAGGAAGTTCTTTTAACAACCATAACAGCCATAAACTTAGTGGCTGCAGGAACAGCCAAGAGCCAATTAGACTTCCTGCTTTGTAGCGTGATTGTATTTGCCACTCTTCAATGACTCGCGGTTTTCTCTAATACTAGCTGGCTCTAGCTTGGATAAGCCAGAAAGGTCTTTTCAGTGTTCCGTCGGTCGGATTTTTTGCATGAGTCCCGGCTCTGTTCCAACAGGTGGATGGTCCCTGTTGCCTTCGGTGAAGGTAACACCCTCCTATCACTAGCTCTTCGTCTAATATACATGGGGTTCAACCTTGCCCCCTGGATTTCCCTTTCATCTTTTTTTAATTGGATTTGCCTCTCTCGGGATTGTCCCCTACTTGAACCAAGTTATAGTGGCTACATCTGGATTCTGACTTATCTAACAACAGGGTTCAACATTTCCCACTGGCCTATCCCTTATCGTTCGACAGTGGTTGCCTACCTGAAATTTTACCTGACTTGAACCATGAAATATGGACAAGCCAATTAGATACACCTGATGTCAGCTAGGTCAGAATTTGGAAATAACCACACAAAAATCTTTATCAAGCAGATTAGAAACACCTGAAATGTTAGCTAGGTCAGCTTGGATAAGGTTCGAGGTATATTTACCCTTAACTTTTGTAGTACTGGTAGGATTGGTCTACCAGCTCCACTCATACAAGTCAATCGAGTTCAAGTCGAGACAGAAAGTACTGGCTCACCGGCGATCATACCATTGAATAGGTTTCCCATGACCCGTACATAAATCGGTGCAGGGATCATGGTTCCAAGTCAGTTCTCGTTGTAGAAGCGAGTGTCTTGGTTTCTCTTTCCAGTCACGCTTTTCCCTGAATTCTATATCAATGAGCCGCCCATTCTCTATGTTTTTTATTGAACAGTATCCCACCATCCCTGGTGTTGATTCATACTGCCCTGAATATCTCGACTGTACCCACCACAAGTCAGAGTGCTCACAGTCTCAAGTGGACCAGAACGCTATACCATCCGAATAGCAGGCGCACACTTGTGCTAGTTGAACTACGATTCCTAAGTAGTCCCCTCTTACTTGCATTAAAAAAGGAATCCAACGGTAGAACATACCCCATGCTCTGCGTCGTGATTTGTATAATACCCGTGGATTGCCAGTGACGTTGGTCCACGGTATTCATACAGTCGATAGGCTAAAGATGGGACTCGCCTGTCAACCTTAAGAGATACATCAAGGTCTAGCTGGAGACGTATATCACTTCAACTTGAAGTTCAACGCCAGGAGATTCATGCGACCTGATAAACAATCCACTCAATATACAACAATCCAAAGAACAAGAACATAGAGCAAGAAGAGCAGGAACGGGAACAGCGACAGGCACGAGCGAGAACAGGGACAAGAACAGTAACAGGCGCAGAAAGATGTTTTCAATACCAAGAAAAGGAATAGGAAACGAAAAACAGCACGATTAATATGAGACAAGAGAGCGGCAGCGAAGAGCTTCCCTCGAAAGAAGCTCGAGCTAGAGCGTCCAAAAGAGAGACCGAAGGACTGGTACTGCCAAAAAAAAGTAGGAATGGCTTTATTCAGGCGGAACTTTTTAAGGAGGAACTGAAAGAGCTCAAGGCGGAACTGTGGTAGGCCGATAGGCCGTATAACAACTAGAAACAAGCAAAACAGGAAAGAGAGGAAACAGACCCACGCCCAACACAACCAGCCAAGCCAGTCCAGTCGCTAGGCCAGTCAAGCTTTAAGGAACAAGCCACCGAAGGGGGTTCGTGACCATTGTTTCTATCCTTTAGTTCTGTCTCGAATTCCCTCATTCAATGTAGAGGTAGGGGTTTGAATCGTCGGGCAAAGCAGCAGGAGCAGTCATTTATTTCTCTGGCAGGAAGGATGGGAAAGAAGCGATCACATCTTCGTCAAAAGGTGAAGGGAATCCGGAACTTGGCAAATTGGTAGAATCACTTCCCGCACTAGCTACGTATCTGACCTGGACGAACTTGACTATGTCACGAGTTGGACTTGAACCAAGAAAGACGGATGAATTAAATACATCCAGCGCGAACTGCCCTTTATTCGGATCGTGACTTTTGTTGACCCGGTTCCCCACGCGGGTGGGTACGTCCGGGGTCGGTAACTTGACGCTACCGACTGTGCTTGGTCACGGAAGAAACTCCAATTTCAAATAGCCCTTTGGCTGCTGCACCCAGGTGAGCAGTGGCTAAGTACAGGCGAGGCATTTTCAGAAACGGAAACGACGCTATTTATACTCCCCTTCCGAAGCAAGAATCCACCAAAAACAAGTCCGCCTTCAAACAGCCCACGAAAGGCAGGAAGGCTGAATACGGAAAGCAGCTTCCCACACTACTCGAACTTCAGGCGTGACGCCCCTGCTTCAAAGCCTCCTCGCGCTGCTTCTGCCTGCCCAGCCAACGCTGAATTGACTTGCCTTGTTGACTCATTAGCTGGGCCATGTTGCTGCGCAGCCTTACAGAGCGATTCATTCATTGGTTCCAAGTACTCCCCGAGTCTTTATATACGAAATACAGAAATAGGGACTGCCTGTAGTTACGTCTGCCCCGGCCGGAGACCTATGAAAGACCCGCCTCTTGCTCCTCATTCGGTGGATTTCCCGAACCTTTAGATAACGGGGATTTAACTGCACGAAAGAAGAGGCCAACTCGTTCTTTTAGTTATGTGTATTGTCAACATCCGAGCGAAAAGCAGCATTCTTAGATCCCAACTCTCAAAGGTTCGTTCATTCGACGGAAAAGGGGGGGCATTACTGAGGCCAACCAGTGATCGCTCGCATTAAAGACAAAAACCTTGGCCTTGGATGTACTTACGGACCATAGTCTCAGATTCCGCAGATTCCATCCTTTCGGGGATGGGGGGGAAGATCGACTCGGCGATTCCGACTTCGTTCGGGACTCGGGACCAGGCAAACAAAGCGGATTCCTTTACGTATGCATTTCTCTAGCCTATCAAAAGGTCGGAGCAAATGACTACGGCGATGAGTGAGTCGAGTCAGTAAGTAAGTAAGTGAGTGAGTAATTGGAACCTGTATCGCTCCCCACCTTGGGACAGATCCTGCAAAAGAGTAGACCTTGGTCAACAGGACAGATCTGGCTTACGTTACGGTATGATATATCCGAGTCTGCGGGAGGTTGAAACAACCCAGTCCTCTCTATCTACTCCACGGGATTTTTTAGTTCGACCTTACTCAAGCTCCTTAAACTCGGATTGAAACTAGCAATTCGCTGGTTCCAGAACCGGGCAAGTCCGTCCCATTATACGCGATACCTCGCTCGACAACCACGAGAACGAAGAGTTATGTTGGTTTGGTACGCCCCGGCCTTGTCCGGATACACTAGGTCAGCGAGGCTGACTTAATCAATCGCATTATGCAACATCATACCACATCCGAAGGATGACCTAGGATCGGGTGGGATATATGTATGGGGGGATAACCGGTTGAAGAAACTAGTTAGGTGGGGCTTTATCATGGAGTTTCCCCCGTCGACCCGGCTGCAGAGACTTCGGATTGGTTGGACCGGATAAGAAGCAGTCGATTGGATTACTATCCCTTGATAGCATTCCCTTATTCGCCCGATCTGTAGGATTGAAGGAGGAAGGCTGCTATTCCTATAGTAGCTAATCGCCCACTGACAAAAGAGGTAGGGTTCTCATCCAAAACTATATTGACAAAGGAGGGATTCCTGTACATTTCTTTCTTTCGCTTGGCCGGCTAGCCACTCGGACTGCACCCCCTTCACCAAGCCCTAGAGCTGTAACAATAGGATAAGCGGATGGAAAATCGGATACTGGTTTTATGCCACCGCCTCGGGAATACGAATTTGGTCTCGATCCACAGCCATCGGTAACTAAGGTCCGCACCCTTCTCTGGAGCTTGTCATTCATTCATTGATTCCAAAGCGAGCCCTTCTTTCATCATTCCCACTATTTCCTAAGATCCGGTCGAACGGGGGCAATGAATCAAGCAGGAGTAGGGCTTTGGAGCTTCTTATCGACCTCTGTCCCGTAGCTCGACCTTGTTCCATTCTTTTCGATTCGTATCTAACCCCTCCGGGCGTCATTGAACCATTTGGTCGGTGTCTCACTGAGCTGGGGAAAGGGTTGAAGAAAGAGCATTTGAACGAACCTTTCCTCTCTATTCATTCTCGGTTCGATCCTAAACAATTCCTCTTTCCCCAAGCAAGGGCTGGTGGGCTGGTAAACTCGTCCCCCATCCTTGGCCAGTAATAGCCCCGTTCCAACAAGGCTAACGTGCGATGTATCCCAGGGTGCCCCGCCCATAACGTATCGTGGCACTCCTTGAGTTGTCCCTTCCTCAAGTCCAGCCGATCTTCCGATCTAAACAACCGATTCTCCGACTTTGACTACCTTCCTGCCTGTCTATCCCATATCCTCTGTTCTTCCCTTCCTAAAGGTGAGCGCAGTGCTTCCCGCGAGGCGAAGCACGAGTGAACGGTTCCTCCTCCTACTGCCTCCTAAAGTCGGGAATAGCGGGCCTACTGCCTCTAAGGGTTCTCCTTCTTTGATGTCTGTCCAATCATGTTCATTTTTTCTTGATCTTCCCCATAGTACGGATGGGGAAGATCAAGGTTGAGACTATATCAGCCTTACAGCTGACTAAAGGCCTTAAGAAGGGGGAGGCAACTTTTGTTGCAGCCTTAGTAGAAGAAGGGGAAGGGGAAGGTGGGAAGGAACCACTTCCCCAAGAAATAGAAGAGGTCCTTGAAGAGTTCAAGGACGTGATGCCCCGGAATTGCCCAAGAAGCAGCCTCCTAGGAGGGAGGTAGACCATAAGATAGAGTTAGAGCCCGGAGCTAGGCCACCTGCATTGGCACCATACAGGATGGCCCCGCCAGAGTTGGAAGAGCTGAAGAAGCAGCTCAAGGAGTTGTTGGATGCTGGCTACATCCAACCATCCAAAGCACCCTATGGAGCCCCGGTGTTGTTCCAGAAGAAGCACGATGGAAGCCTTACTAGCATCTCTGGTAAGGGGGATGTCCAGGTTTCGCCTTCTCTATCTCTTTCGTATGTTCTTTTTGTTCCTCATTTGTCCCACTAACCTTCTATCTGTCAGTAGCATTACCCGGAATTTGAACTGTAGTGTGACCTTTTTTTCGGACTTGAAAGACGATTCTTCTTGGCTGACCGAAAGGAAGCTGATCCCGCAGAAGACTTGGAAGCGGACTTACCCGATGATTGAACTAACGTCGAAGCGGACTTTCAAGTATTGCATAGCTGACGACCGGATATTGACATTTCCTTATTTCCTAGATCCGGGGCTGAGTTACTTTGAGGACAGACATTCTAGGACATCCCATTTATAGCCTTTGTTTCGGGTTCGATTACGAGGAGAAGATATTAGTGCACGGAGCAAAAGGTCTAGTGACGAGATTCGATTCGTGAAGCTCTATTTGTTCGTACACTCAATCGCTTGGATTCGTTTCACTGGTGCTTCTGTTGGAAAGCACTTCGTCACTACTGATTAGATAGACTCTTGCTCTCCTAGAATAAAAACGTTTAAAGGGAAAAGAGAGGACTAAGTGCCATACCTACTCAAAACAATTTGCATTACTTGGGTCTCTGTATCCTACTCTACTCCCCTGAAGAGCACCTTCCATCGCTACCAGATCCACTCGCTCCATTGAGTCTGAACCGGAGCTCAAGCAAGCCGTCCCTTACATCTATGCCGTCCAAGTGAAGCGGTTCAGGTCAGCGGAAGGTCAGATTCGCTCTTTTTTTAAAAAATGACATATAAGGCCAATAACAATTTCTCATTTTGTATTGCGAGTGAGAAGCCGAAGGCAATTGGTTTTGCATTGCCAAGGAATATGGACTTATTCCAGGCCCGAGTCCATGAGTTCAAAAGAGATGGAAAGATCTGGAAACGAAAGTAAAGTGCATGTTGTGCCGATGGAAGTGTCCAGTTCAGCAGGTCCCGATGCTGAGGGCTTTCCAGGTGGTGCAGTGGAGGTTGGAGATGATTGCTCGGGATTGGCCCTGGATCTCTATATTCAACACTTCTGAACTATTGGATGCCCTGAAAGAGAAAGAGGAAACGGAACTGGCAGAATACTAATGGGACTTCCAAGAGAGTGGCCTAGATTTATACTCAACTCTGACTGCTCAGAGTAAGCTGGCCTAAGCGGGAGTGACCTATCCCGATCTGTTGTCAGATCCTATGGACCTCTCGGCACATAGCATAACGGTTAGCCAGGGGGAACCGGACCTCGCCATCCGCTGATGTCAGAGATCATGCCTACGGTTCGGAGGGTAGGTCAGTGGGTCCCTCCATCTGTCCCGTAAGTCTGTCACTAGAGAAGAAGCCGATAAATAACAAAACCTAGAGTTGACGTTTTAGTTTCAGGATCAGAACTCGTGATCGAGTGTAAATAGAAGGAAGTTGCATTCGAGTTTAATCCTAACGAGTTAGTAGGAGTGATCGAAGGTGAGACCGAGAGGGAGGTTGTGTTTCCTTGGATCCGTTATTCGGATAGGCGCTATGGGTTGGCCTGAGTTGGTACCATTGTGAAGAAGGACGGTTCCAGTACGGTCGTCAGAAGGTAACTTCAGCGAAACCATTGGTCCGGCTCAACCAACGAAGGGAGCAACGGAGAAATATGGCGCGCTGGATAAATCAACTTACAATCGTGCTTGTTCCGCACTGTTTACAGTAGACCGCGTCGCCCCTTTTAATTACATCTATGTCAATCGAAACCTTCGTAGTAAAAGGAAGCGGAGGAGCAACAGCCATAGTGAGCGACTGACCGCAAGAGAGACAAGAGTAAGAGTTAGATATGTAGTCGCTTGGTTGCTCCTGATGGTGTCATTCAAGGGAGAGTTCTATTAGTGCTATGGGAGATTATTCACTGCTTTTTGCTTGTAGTCTTAAGGCAGGTCAGGAAGGCAAGCAAGCCAGACAGAACCGACAAGCACGGAATGCCAGAAGCCAGAAGCCCAAGGCAAGACAGAAGCGTTACTAACCAACTGGAGTGGAGCTACTAGTCGTCTTGTCTTCAAGCAGAAGGCCAGGAAGGCTAAAGCTGCTAATTAAGTAAGATAGTTCTGTCCACGAGCGCTTGACAAAGTCTTTCTCTTTCGTTTCTTTGTCAAACGTTTGGGAGGATGCTATCGGTAACCTCAAAAAGATGTCGATTTTTCCGCTCAGCTACTGTCAAGTCAAGCCGTATCGCGCGCTAGCATGAATGACCTTTGAAGCTTCCTAAGGGCTGGCAACATGGACTGGTTTAATCACTGCTTTTAGTCGTGTCCTTAGCTGCCCCTCTAACATAAAGGCTCCTAGAGCGGCGGAAAGCCAGGCTGAAGCCAAAGGCGGATTCCATGTTGCCGGTCAATGAAAGTCGAGCCGCCATCCAAAAGAATAGAATGAAGGTAGAAAGCAGACGTAGCCACCGGAGACCGACCCAAGTAAGGCACTTTGGGCTGTGCTTCCTTGTCTTTACGATCTATCTTCACAATATTCTTTTTTAATGTCTTGCTTGTGCAAAAGCGTAATTCAGTAGCCACCGGTGACCGACCCAGTAGGGCACTTTGGGCAGTGGGTCCTTACTATACGATTTAGCAACAAGAGCGACTCAACAATCGAATCTTCAATCGATACGCTAATAAAAAAGACCATCTATTTTACGATACGCTAATTCAAATCGAATCTCATCGATATCTATCTTTAATAAGATGAAAGAATCGAAGCGAATCTTCATCTATATTAATTAAGATAATTCGAAACGATATCCATATTATAGACTCAAATCTCTGATCTGTTGGCACACTACCTCCTCTCTGATCCTCTCTGGCTTATCCTGAGCTAAACACCAGAGGAGAGCAGACAATAGATGTGAATGAGCCAGAACGAGTGTCTTTCTTTTTCAATACTGCTTTTAGTGGTAAGCTAAGAGCCGAAGCGCAGCGAAGGCGAACAACTTGGTACCCTCTGTAGCCGGGGGCTCGCTCCTCGAACTGAGCTCATTCTACTATCTGAGCGCAAGTAGCTTAGCGAGTAGAGGAAAGAAAGTAAACTAGCGCACTACGGCTGCTTTGAAGCCGACATCTGACATTCAAAGATACAGTACGCTACACAGTACACAAAGCCCATATAGATGAATCAAACATCATGAAACTACACTAGACTACACTATAAACTCTCTATTCAGTATAGCGCTCAATAGCAAACAAAGGAAAAGCAAACAGAAGAGCCTAAGGCCAACCAGTACCCTCAGTCGCCGGGGGCTCGCTCATAGCTCATATTCAAATGCTGGAGTTATCGTTCCGGTAGTTCAAAACTGTTTATTTCATGAGGAGAAAAGAGATGTGAATGAGCAGACAATCTCTTATATAAAGCTTTTAGTGATAAGAGCCTAAGCGCAGCCAAGGCTATAGCAAATCTTACTTTCAGCTTATTCGTTCCGCTAATGAAAGAGTCTATTCTTGCTATAATTTCCTTTAGTTGAGGAGTCCCTGAGGGAGGGGGACAAGGGTATTGACTAAGGAATAGAAAGAGGTAGGGGCAAGTTGCCCATATATAGATTTCTTCATCGAAGAAGGCGCCTTCTGAGCGGTTTGGTTTGGTCGGAAAGAAATGTTTGCCTAACCCATTTCAGTTCATTTCGATGAAATCGACCCCACCCCCTGTTCTTAGACGGAAGCCTGGGAGTAGAAAGCTCGAAAGCTAGTCTCCGCCCCCATCTAGTAAGTCTGGACAGCCTTTTCTCATCTCGGTGAGCCTTGCCCCTTAGAAATGAGAGAGGTCATGATAACAGTTGACGAGTGAGGCGAGGGAGAGTAAAGTGATCGATTCAAATCTTCAGTGTTGCTCCCCCGAGCCGAGCAGCCGGCCAGGATTTCTTGTAGCAGTAGAGTTGCTTAACACCCACCATTAGCTTTTACTGAAACAGCCTTCTAATATCATGGAATGGGTCTAAAAGGTGTCATGTCAAATTCCTCTGTAAACTTATGATGTGAGAAACAAGAAAAGCAAAAAGAAACTACTGCTATTAAAAAACATCATATCGTTCAAGATGGTTGTCACAGCTCTCTGATAGGTAGCACCAGCATTCTCGGAACCGAAAGGCCCATTATTTACTAAAGGATATTGGGGTGAAAGCCCTCTGGAGTGATGAAAGCAGTTTCGTGTTGATCTTTTCATTGGCAGTTCCGATCACTGGAAAATCCATCAATAAGAGACAGAAGCTACCAGCAACAATCATATCAATGTTGGGCAAAGGAACGTACTTTGGACAAGCTTATTTTATATCTCCGAAATGCGGATTCTGATGCCCCCAGTTTCCTCGGCCACTGGGACAAGGAGATCCGATCTTCATAATCAATGGGACGAATGTTTTGATACCTCCAAGAGCGAACGAATTCCTGCCTTTTTTAACCGAAAGAGCTCAACACTTCAGGATGCATTTTCCTCGATTCCTGCTTAACCGGCTTGGCATCGGACCGTACAACCAAGCGGTGCTACTCCACCAAGGAGGAATCGGGACCGGCAGCATAAGACCATGCAAAAACATCTCTGTATTCAGCCAGAAGAGAGGTAAGAGCAGCTTTTTTCTCGTCTGAAGATTGCAGCCCTCAGCTGAGTAAGATGGGGGCTGTCCTCGCGAGATTGACAAATACTGCCTCTTCGACTAGCAAGGAAGAGCCGTCTTCAATCTGAGTTGGTGCTGGTGGTAAATTCAACTTCTTTGCCAAGATCGAAACTTGTAGCGAAACAGGGCCGGCCAGCCGGAATATGTTTTATGCAAGTCATGAGAAAACTGTGGCTTATGATCGGGAGCCATCTCTTCCATCGGGGGAAGATCCCAACCCGAGGTAACGAAGAAGCCAACTCCATGATTTCATGCATGACTCTTCAGGCTAGAAGTCGCTATTTCCCCTGCTGAGAACAGCTAAGGTCCAGTGTGTTGGAAATGCAGCATAGATGATAGGACTTTGAAATGGAGCTATGGGTCCTCGCATTCATTGGCTACCGGTGCCATGCTCAAAACGCATATAAGACTTATCCTTGATGTGTTGGTGGGTTGTTCCCGTATGTATCAAGTCGGTGACTGATAGGTAGGAGATCTCGTATATATCTGGATAGATAGATAACTATAGGGAGTAGTGAGTGTGCATTCATTCATGTACAAAGGTTTAGGTTATCTAGGTAGTATGGTGGTTCTCAACCCGGTGGGCTTGTCCCTGTTGCTGTTACAAACTCTGTACGTAGTGGTTCCTCTCCCTTTGCTGAGATCCAATCCAAGAGGTGATTCCTGTGTTTGAATGTCCCGGGTTCTATATCATCATAATAGGTGTGGATGGGCTGATCGGAGTAGTTGTTTCTCGCCTGATGTCCCGAAGAGCCTATAGAAGGTGAGCCCCGGTAGTGTTTCGAATACTGAAATAGATCTCGGTGGGCTTGGTAACTCAATAGAAATAGCTCTTTATGAAATATCTAGGTCGTTAGGTCTAGGTATGGTTCTACCTGCATGCCATAGCTTATGAGTCAAGGTTGTTCTGGGTACATTTAAATAGGTATCCTATAAGGTGAATGTTGTGGGTTTGGAGGAATGGGAGAAAAAAAAACGTCGTTTTTATATTCTAATAGGACAAAAGAGTGGAAATCCCTGCTGCAGCAGGAGGAAACAAAAGCAATTGATCGCATTCTCAGTCCCTCCTTCCCGAAAGACTTCCTTTTAAACCCCTCCGGCCCATACATACATGAAAATTGGAGAACTATGGATTCATTAGTACCGGTTTTAGGGGACTGCTAAGAGGTATGCCCAACTCGTTGGATGAGTAGTTCTTCCCATTCCAATCGAGTATGTCCACCACCATAAATGCCTGAATTGGGTCGATGACCTGATTCTGGCAGATGTAAAGACGGCTAGAGAGGAGACGGGAAAGGTAGCAAGGACTGAAGCAGCCACACCAGCATCTGAGAAAGCAGTAATAGAGCACGCAACGATAAAGGCAACAGGAGCGTCCAGTCGAATCAGTTTATCATTTTTATGAAATTTACTTGGCCGGTTGTTGCTCCTTAACTTGGGTATTAGCAGCCGTTTCCAGCCCCCCCCAAGAGCGGGTTCAGTTTACCGAGTTGTCCGAGCTCGAGTCATTAGAAATGAAGCGAAGGCTTAGTAGCTATGTTCTTACCTCCCATGTTCCCTAGGTGTTAGGTGCATTTTATATATGGCATAAACAACGAGGACAGGGCCAACAATATACTGACGTTGAATCGGAATCTCCCCGATACCGACTGATGCCTTTCCGCCAATCGCGAGTCATTGAACAGTGGCAAGCATACAATCACGCTACAAAACAAAGCAGGAAGTCTAATTGGCTGTTCCAGAGTTCTCGGGTACAGTTACTGGGAAAACTGGTGGTTTTGTCGCAAGTCGTCACTGGATCGACGGGTGCTTGTAACATGCAGTGCTGAGCCGTTATGGAAGTGACTGCATTGTAGATTCTTTGGGGAGGTCCGTTACGTTACTAGCAAATGGTGGGGAGACAGCACGGGCGGGTCTTCGGGGAGAGCTGGCCCGAAGGATCAATCCGCAGTGAAAGATGAATAACCTGCGAAAGAGATCATAAATTACGTATATAGATCGCAAGTTGGAAGTCGCTCGGATGATTGCCTTGACCCTATTGGTACTTTCTCAAATGGTTTTGGGTCAATGAATGAGGTCAATTGCGGTATTCCTTTGTCGATGGCTGAGTAGCTCTTTCCTTAAAATAGTAGGAGAGAGTGTTGTCTACTCTTCTCCTTCGGCTTATTGTAGTTGCTCTCTCTTCTTCCTTATGTAGTTCTTCTCTTGCTTGCCTTAGCGCAGGAGCTATGGGAATGGGTCTTTTCTTCCTATGTCCGAGACCTTGCTTTCCGCTATGCAATATAGTGCTACGATCGCATTGCATGAGAGAGGGCATCGTAAGTAGCATGCGAAGGAGCTAAGATACGCCCACATGCCTGAAGAAACACACTCTTTTTTGAGCCCAATGCAGAACCAATTCCTTAGTGGCTTGCTAGCCGGCCATGGCTAATCAGAAAGAAAGCAGCCCTTACTAAAAAGGGGCTTAGTTGGCTTAGTCACTTTATGCCGGCTAATCAACGCTTAGTAAAACTACTACCAAGACAAAATAGGACTTACTCCTCAGGCTTTGAAACACAAAATAGGAACAAAGAAAGTACTCTGCCCATTCAATAACAGCAGGAAGATCCATTCAATTGCGCTCCCTGTATTGATTCTCCTCAGCTGCAAAAATAGTAGCCCGCCCATCCAATGGTACTTTACATCACTGCCAAAGGGCGGGCCAGAAATCTCACAAGCTTCTCCGCAGGGACACGGAGAATAGGAAAGGATTCATAGTGGCCAGCCCAGCTTGATGCGACGATTAATGGATTATTCGATTAATTAAGTGAATTAAGTCTACAATCGTAATCAAAGGATTCAATCAGCCGCCTATCATTGGGTTGGGTTTTGGTTAAGGGCGACCGCTTAGTTCAAATGATTTTAGCCATGCTTTTGATTTCTTTATCCTCTATGCCTTTACGGGCTTCGGGCATGTCCATCCACTCCGGCATGAATGAATGATAAGTACACTGATACACCTACCTCTGCCCCCGCCCCTTCCCACGATCGAGGGGGCCATGTCGACTCACCCTTCCGCCCAACGGCCAGGGGGACATGCCGGTCTCCCCTTGCTCCAGCGACCCCTACCACGCCGCTTATATACAATGATTCTCCGTTGTAGAGTCTATGGGCCGGCTGGCGCATATCACATATATGGGAGGGAGAGCTTATACCTGACACGGAGAAAGAAGGGCTGAGACCTACTTAGTTAACGCCGAGTGAGAACCGGGTTGGACTAAGAACAGATTGGGTGAGAAGGAAGCGATAGCTCGCTCGCCCTAATGAATAAGTGGGAGAGGAAGCGATGGCTATGGTTGTCTATAGGAAGTAGTGTGTCGGCTAGCACTCGGGAGTGCCAGGTTTCTTGATCGAAACCCTCATCCCTGATATCTTTAATGCACGGGGCCAATCGAAGCCCTTTTGGTATAATAGGCAGGGTCCTTTCGATTGAGTGCAAGATGGTAGCGATCGTTTCTACCGCTTCACAGGCTCAGGCAAACAACGGCGCCAATCCAATAGTAAGGCACCAGGCTCACAAGAGTCGGGGACAGAGCGAGGGAGGGACACAGCGGGCACAAGAACCTGCCTTGTAGTATCATCACAGAGATAAAGAAAGGCCAGAGACCCCATTCCTGGGGAAGGGGTGAATCGGCACACCTACCCGACCAATCTATGCAGAGCTAGGTGGCACGGCACGGGACCCACTTTTTTTTTAAGCATGGGTCGCTAAAATCGAGGTAGCATGTCTAGTGGACGAGGGCGAGGAACAGATTGCACTCGATGTCCCTTCATGAATAAGCTCGCGAAGGCAGCCTTTTCTACCGAATAATAAATTAAAGTACCGGGCGGAGAAGCAGAGGCTGCAACTATGGATACGGCAAGGAAGCGAAAGCTCACTCGACCAAAGGAAGAGGAAGCGAAAGAAGAGAAGCTACTCGCCCTAACTACTAAAGCCGGGAGAGGGGGTTGGCTTGTTCTGAGGGACACAAGGGTGCGTGCGGGGGAAAGTCGGAAAAAGGTGAGATGCGGGGTGGGTAGTTATCCCGAGGGATGCTACTGGCTCTAGAACAGGAATAGAAGCCCACGGAGCGGTGCTGGTGAATCTGTTTCCTCGACCGGATCAACTGAAACAATTGCTACTGCTGCTTCTGGATCCAGTAGAGGCTACGGAACTCACTCTGATGAGTTCCCAACTGGAACTGAAAGGGGTCTTGGCTTGGATGTTCCCTGCACCCCCTGCTATCCCTATGCGGGGTAAACTGCTGGTGGACGGGGTTTCCTGGGAACCATAATCTATTTAAAAACCTGGGACTGGATTTCGAACTTAGCGAGATGATGCTGGTGATGAGTCCACTACTGGGCCTTGATCTCCAACAGATAGATGGGAGGCAAGGGGTTTTGATCTGCAAATAAATGGGAAGGAGTGTCTATCTGCCTTTACTTATGCTGCTGCCTATGCGGATGGTACCTCCGCCTATGGCTCTGCTGCCGGGTCTCCATCCGCAACTAGGTTTCTGTCTGTAACACCATACAGAGCATCTGGGACATCTGTCTCTTCCTCTCTGGGATCACCAAAGGCATAACCGGGCGATTACGAACCTCGGAATCTGGAGGATATGGAGCTGAATCAACAGAATCCACGGCTGCTTATACTGGCTTTGCCGCTGCGAAAAATCTACTGGATCATCTGAACCAACTTTGATGGAGCTGGTGGTGCCGGGATAAATCAGTGAAAAACACGAGCACTTGGGAGGCTACCGACGATCCACGGAGCCCGGCTTCATCAACACTACTAGGATCCAGACCGGTCAGTGATAGAGACTATTAATAGAGCACTGGTAGAAAGCCTATACGAAACGAAACAGAGGTCTATACGAGCCTTTAATGTTGACATTAGGTCTTATCACAAAAACGAAGCCCTTGATAAATCTTCCATTCCTCTTCCTGAGGGACCACTCATTCCCTCATCCACATTTGAATCCATACTTCCTTCCCTCCGAGAATCCCATTGAACCTGTTGAGTCTTTACCTTCTTCAGGCACAGGTGTCTTATTAAAAAAAAACCTCGAAGAGAATCTAAGCTGATATGACTCTATCTATGTTATTTTCGATCCAATCCATTGTCGAAAATGGGAGAAGATCAGCGTTGAGGGGAGCCAGCTACGGTAGCAACCTTCATCCGAGCACACATACTGAACCGGCATCATATAGTCGCCTTGCCTTATTTGGTTTCTGTCTGGTCCGCATGGTAGTGACGTGCCATTGCTGCTCTGCATGGCGCTCCGGCAGGGCGTGATGCGACGATAGATGATGAGAGACTGATCGACCATAGATAGGAGGGTAGCTTGCTTCCAAGCGCTAGCGAAGGAACCGCGACCCGACCCAACCGGTACCTTATTAGATCGGTCAGATACGTCAACTTCTGCTTCTACTGCGGAGCGACTGAATGAGGGGCAGATCGACCGAGATCCCTGCCGCGCCTCCTCTCATCCTCCCAGCTCCAGCACGAAACATTCATATTGGTTTCGGCAGCGGGCCGGCGCTACATTGTTCTATATTCATGGCGGAACCGTTCTAAAAACGGCAAAAAGAAAGAGGTTGGAACTTCCTTATTCTCCGGCCTGGGCTTGTCTATTCGTTGTACCATCTGGTGATGCTATATTCATTTGGAATAGGAGGGGTAGAATGAGAAGGATCTGCATGCTGCTGCAGAGGTGATTGTATGAAAAGCATCCAAGAGGGGTCGGATTGTATAATAATCATTTTTTTTTTTTTTAAGCGCCTTGACGTTAGAAAAGATGGAATTCTTTATTCATTTTCTTCATCATTCCGGATTTTTTTAGCTTGCTTGTTGGTGCTCTCTACCTCTGTTTGAAAGAAAGATGTTCTCTTTGGCTTTTTCCAAAGTGGTTTATTTCTTCTATCCGCCCCACGCGTATCTGGCCCGTGCCCCCAGGTGAACATCCGATGGGGGACCTCTTCTGATTCTGAATTAGGTATGGATTCCTCTTCGAGCCAAAACCCATCTTCGGAGGATGAGGGTGATGAAGCTTCTTCCTCCGAAGAGGAGCCGATTCAAGAGAATCCCGCCGAGTCCGGCCGAGGCAGCTCCGAACGCTCCCGAGCACGTTCTGGCTCCGGATCGGGAAGCGAGGGAGCGTACCTTAGTGGCCTGCCTCAACCTTCATAACGAGGACCCGAGCTATGTGTCCTGGGTCATAGAACAGTGGAGAGGCACCCCACCTCAACTGTACAACCAAACGTTGGGGGGGTTCTGGGAATTGTTTTTTGTCAAGAGGGACATTGTTGAATGTCTTGGAGACCTCTTGGGAGAAGAAGGGCTTCATCCGTCTCCTTACAATCTCAACCAAATCACTTATAAAGTGATTGGAAATGTAATGGAATGGCGGCATTCCCCAGGTGCCCCCACTCCCCAAGGGGAGGAGATCCAGGAAGCCTGGGATATCTTACAGGATCCTCGTGTATTGCAACACAATAGTTTGATATACGAAGAAGTAAAAAGGAAGATTCTTAGAATCTGATAAAAAGAATCTTCCTTTTAAGACTCCTCAAGATAACTTCATTTTTCGATGAAGGCGTCAGGTTGGTCGTTTCGGGATATGGGAGTGGGGGGGGGGGGAAGGCGTAGGGCTCACACAAGTCAGTGAAGGACCCCCGTAGGGCCTTTATTAAGTGTGGCCCACACGGCCAGGGGGGAAAGAAAGGGGAGGGGGGATAAGGGGAGCCTTAGCCCTATCATATCATTCTAAACCGGCGTGGCGCTGCTGGATGCTTCTGATCAATAGCACAGGAAGAGGAGGAATCAAAAAAAGACAGCTTATGATGAGCATCTATTTGAGTCGATCATTTCCAAGATCTAATTCCAGTTTTTTCTTATGTAGTGGAAACGCCTCACAATCTGCAGTTTTACGCTTAAGGGAAGAAATGTTCTTGGTGGATGCAGGACCTGGGACCCCCAGAATTTGTATGCAAGATGAGCCTACAGGAGTGCCAATCAACCGAGCCACCAGGTTTGAGAATAAGGTGGGATCCCTGGATGTAGTGGCTGGTGAATCACTGATCAAAAAGAAGATTTTGGAGAGATTCTTCATCGATCTAGTGGCCGGTGAATCACTGATCAAAGAGCGAGCAGCCGCAAGGTTTAATGATTTGGTGGGATCCACAGATGTAGTGGCTGGTGAACCGCTTCTTCTTCTTCCACGAAGATTCAGACAAAACCGAGCTTGGATGGAACTGAACAAGATTTGGCGAACGAATACAAAGGTCAAAGGGTTTTTTTTTGAAAAAGTAAAAGGAGGTTATTCAGTAGCAATCGCAGGTTTCATTACTTTTATTCCATTCCGTCTTCTCATAACAAAAAGGATAGCGAATGATCGATTCACCATTGAGAGCATTAACCCCAAGAGGACGAATATTGTGGTGTTCTAACAGCGGCAGATCAAACAAGAACTTGATGAGCGAAATCCGCTTACGAAAAAAAAAGACAAAATTTTGCAATTCCGAAGCCTAGCGTCTCCTGATAACACTCTATCACCTTAATCCATTCTTTTGTTGAGGGTCTGGCACTTATTCCGGCCCTCTATTTACATAGCGAAGAAAGGCTCTTACTCGAATGCGTGACTGCGGCGCGCCTATCGCCCCGGCACTCTAAAATGCATGTTGGGTTGGTCCAACCAAGAAAGGCATGGGAGTTCCAGTGAAGGGAAGTGGTCGCTCACTGAACTCGTTCTCGTTGGGAAAGGAGGTTTTGCAAAACCTCGGGATACATGGCCCAACTAGACTTGTAGTACAAGTTGAGCAGGTGGAGGCAATGCAGTAGCATAGTTGAGTAGAGTAACGGTATACGCATTCCTCCGCTCAAGCTTCGCTGTCGAAGCTTCGCTATGAATAGAAGATTCCTGGTTGAATGAGTGAGTGACTGGACTAGCAAACTTGAGGACTTTTTAGATCCAATTCCTTCATCTATAGTAGCTGTAACAGAAAGAGGGCGACTCAAGCCGCAGAATAAGTGGTGCGTGTGTTGTGTTTTTATCGCACTACAGCAAGCACGGAGGTGTTTACTTATCGACACAAGCTTCTCGGAAGCCCAGTTTTCGATTTCGCATCTTTGCATCCAAAATCCTTGGGGATTCATCATAGCGGGTCGCGTGTTCAGTAGAAGTCACCTCTAAACCCTACTCCCGGTGATGCGAAGACTTGTTCCATTACCTCTTCTTGGTGAGAATCACCGGAGGCTTTACAGGACGGCTCGTTCACGAGTACGTAACCCAACAAGACAATCACTAGTCTAGTTAGAAAGCTCCGGTTAGGGTTGGTAGTCTCTGACTCCCTCCGACTTTTTTGTTTATTTCTCATCGGGAGTCGGACTGAGTTCCGGGATCGGAAAGGCCAGCCGGTCAGGGTAAAATAGAACAGCCTCTGTTGCTTGCGCCGAGCCCACGAGGAATCACTCCTTCGGAAGGGGACGTGACGTGGGCGTGACGTTCACGTCACGTGAACGTGTGACGTCAAGACCAGAAACACAAACACAACACGAGACGACACCCCACACACGAATCACCGCAGGAGAAGAGGTGTTCCACATCCTCCTGCAAAGGCGCTACCTTCATGTGCTCCGGACGTGACTCGGCATGAAGGGCTCGCTGTTCATGACTTATCAATCGGCACCCTAGAATGAAATGAAAATGACAAGCCAGAGATAGGTAAAGTCAAGTACCAGGCAAAGGATTCCCACCCACTTGATACATTCTCCCACGTACCGGAAAACCTACTGTTACCGAAAACCTTAGAGATGCTTCCAATAATTAGGGACTTGAGCAATCCACGGAAGTGCTACCGAAAGGGAAACAAAACTCACAACCGCTGACTCATCTCAGTAGTCTGGTAGTAGAACTAGATAAGGAATGCCAATCCTAAACCTTGGCAAGGGCGTAGGCAACTATGGGAACGGAAACGAGGTGAATCGGGCACTATTGCCCCTGATCCATAGACTTCTCTTCGGATACATCCTGCTCTTCTCATGCGATTCAACCAATACGCCTGCGTATGAAAGAGAGATGGTCGGAGTCGTTAGCTCCTATGGATCCCCTGAATCCCTCGAAACTACTGAGACCCTCCCCTCAGGGGGATACCTCCAATCCCCACCATATCAGACCTACACGCCTCTTGGCGGCATGGAATCTCCCCTCTCTCTATATCGGACAAGCAAGCTCCTCCCTCACCTGCAGGGACCTTTCTTCTGATTAGGCGCCGATACGGATTCATTCCTGTAGGGATTGTTAGGTATCGATTAGGTATTTCCTGTAATTGCAGGGGCTCGATAGCGAAGAAGGAAACTTTCTTACGAATGAGCCCTAGAATCTATCTCATGAAGCTCCGAGACCGGTTTCCTCTAGGGAGCAATGACTTGGACTACTCTATTCCTACGAAACGAGACGGAGGGATTAGACACTGACGCCTTGACCGGGTCGGGCACGAAGGAGGGAAGGAGACTATACCACAGCTTGAGACGAGACTGGAAGGAGCCGGAGGCTTCGGTTTTAGACCCAGGATAACATCGAGTGAAGGGAGTTCATGGAATCCCCTGAGTCTGAGGCGTCTCTAGTCCTTATGTAGTAAGGTCCCTCCACGGAAGTCAACGAGTTTGATGCCCTTTTTTTAGAGCCCTTGAAAAGGTCATGTTTAAATAGTTCCAAGTCCGCGGGTCCAAGGGTGAGTAGCTGGAATCATATAAGGGCTGTAGGAACGGTTCACCCATAAAGGGAAAATGAATGTCAGAGAAGATGTTGGCCCTATCAGAGAAAGAAGCCCCTTTCTTCTTACCCAGTGTTCGAGTGCCGGTTTAGTCAAACCAAGGAAAGAGAACCCCGAAGCCTCCCGCACCCATCTTCCTAACCATCCCTGGGAGGAGAATAAGGATAGCTAGTCACGGACGATTTTCTCACCTACATGGTATACGAATCCAAGACTTCCTAGCTAGAGGCTAGACGGTATCAAACCACGGGACAGGGAAAAAAGAGCTGCTTTCTAGGTTCTACCATTGTAGGGTAAAAAATAAAAAACTAAATAGAAGCGGGTTCATTACGCCTGATTCGCCAAAGTACCACTGCCACCAGGGCTGACATCCTCCTATCGCCTACTAGCTGCATGCGTTATATACCTACTGCTTCTATCGATGGAAAGACCGAAGCACGTCTCCCTATAGCTTTGACTGCCAGAGGTTGGGAAGAAAGAAGGGAGGTGACTGGGCCCTATCACAAAATGAGCAAGTTAGCGCCTTGGCAAAGCTTGGTGGCAGGTTTTGTCTGAAGAAGAATGTTTTTCAGCGGGAGTCTCATCTCAGGTTGAGGGGTTGTTGGCTGGTTCAGTCGCTTGCTTTCTCGAATGGAAATTTCGAGCCGTTTCGCTTACCTTGCATACTACAGGAATGACTACATCAGAAACAGAAGATCTTACTAATAAAGTATTAGCGTGATACATACCTTGCTGCCTTCCCTTGATTCAAGGCCTAACGGTCCAGTCTACCAACTTATGGGAGTTCTTGGTTAAATCATTTATAATTACTTTTGGGTTCTCAGTGAGCCTATGCCCCCTCCTATACTACCAGCTTCAGGTCGAATAATTCAACTACTTCACCTCCGAGAGGTGGAACTCATAGTTTGTGCCATTGATTGGTATAGAAGACTCAGGCTCTGACCCACTTGAATAGAAGAGAAGACTAAACCTCGAGAAGTCTATTATTTTCACTCTGCTATTAAGCTAGCTGGATGCGGGGGATTCTGACTAAACTAGTACTACAGCTCTCGTGACCACTCCGCTTTGGGAGTCAAGGTCACAAGGCTTCCTTTCTATTTTTTATTTTATTTATATATTAATAAATAATATAAATTGAGTGATTTAAGCCTTTCATCTTAATCCGAAGATCCAGATCCTTGTGGAAATGTTTGAAGAGATTTTTGATTCTTGCCGTGCACTCCGCTTTCTTTTCCTTTCCAGTATGGGGTGAGGGCCTTAGCTTCACAGTCTCTCTCGAATCTTGGGGCGAATCAGAAGGTCGAGTCGAGAGAAGGGTCAAGAACAGAAACTATGGTAAGCGCTAATCCTGATACATAGGGTTTTTTAGTTCTGCCTCTTCCCTTTCACACGGAGCTGGTTAAGCCAAACGAAATGACCCCTCAATTAATGAAAGTAGACAGAGATCCCGTAGTAGATGAATTATATATACAACTCTGCCCCTATATTTATATATTGTACTGGTGCTCGCAATTCTAAATTGAATTCACATCGAGACGCGGATAAGGAAGGGGCGAAAGCGCAGTCATGAATAGGAAAACCGGAAGTGATCGCATTCGTCGAAGCGAATTTCAAAAGAAAGCTAACCCTGATCGATGAGCAACAAGTAAAAAGGTTATCCTTCGATAAGAACAGGGGGATCTAGTAACCGCTAATCCCTATTGGTAGGTCTCGGTACCTTGTTCCCGGGTAAAACCATCAGTAGACACTACCGATGGGAAGGGGAGGCCCGCCCTACTTGCTCCAGCGTCCAGCTTTGAAGTTTGATAATCGATTGCTATGAGGTGCTTCGTGATCTGTTGTGTTGTTGGGCCATCGTGTAATGAAACAAGAAAGAAGACTATAGAGAAGCTGAGCGGATAAGTCGATTCAGCTACTGGGATACGGCTCTTGGTTTAAGATCTATGCGCGAGAGACACTTTTGTTTTATGTTGACTAAGGGCCGACCGCGGTAGAGATGTGTTCGAACTGTTGCTAGAAATATTTATTTTTTTTGAGTGTTGGCTTTGACCGATTCATCCTCTGTCCCCAGGGTGGATGGAGGGCATCAAGGAATGCCTTCTAGTTGGTAGTTGGCGGCCGATCTCCTTCCTGGAATCTCTTGAAGATATCTATGAAGAAAAGAAGTCTCGCCTGAGCATGGATATGAAAATGGGTCAATGAACTGCTTTATGAACCTGTCTTTCTTGCTCCAACGCTTGCGCCAGTTGCAACTTTTCCGTTCTCTCAGATTATCTTATGTAAGATGACTTGGTTCTCTAGGAATTCGGGATCATTCACTTTAGAGGCCCTAACTATAGTTCTTTTCCTGCCGCCCATGCTCTGCCGCCAGAATCTTAGAATTATTGGAGTGGCAGGATTCACAACCATTGCAGTGACAGGTCGAGCTCTTACGTTTGCCTGACTTATCGGGCCGGGGTCTCGCATTTGTGTTATAGTTTCGCATTTGTCCTAGTTACCATTCCGATGTGGGTAGAGCGATGCTTTCCTAGCTGATTCAGTAAAGGCTCTCTTCTGGCTTCAAACTATCATCCTTTAGAGGTTCGCCGCGTGAGGTTTCTTTTTACTGGTCGACCGATGCCTACGAGAAAACCGTCCTTTGTGTGTCCGCCCCGGGAAGTCAAAAACGGAAGGAAGTATAACGTGCAGAGTCGTGGGTTTCTAATTGGTAGCTTGTAACTGATAAGACTTTATTATTGAGCAGTGCCCGGTCTAAGTAAGGTGATGTCGATCTGTCCAATTGAAAAGGTTGGAAGTCTCGCTAGGGTGTCTCAGATGGAAGGTTGCCCATGTTTATGGATTGGACGAAGACGAAAGCCACTGGCGAAGATCCGTGAAATGATTGTGCAGCAGTTCAGCTCTTAGCTTCATCTCTGTTTAGGCTGGGTGGGCAGCTCCATTGAAATACCGCCTAAAGTTCTCGGTTTTGCCTTTGCTTCGCCTCCCCCGGTCCCTATTCCCTTTTGGCGGGATTCGTCCCATTTTCATCTGGGAGTCATCACCGTATTTATTCGACATCGATTGCCCACTCATCAGATGGAAACTTTCATCAGGAGGCATCGTCCTATTGAAGAAAGGGGAATGCCCACTTTGTTTAAGTAGGCTACACTGGAGTAGCAAAGTAAGGGGTTGCTCAAGCTACAACGAAGAAAGCCGGTGTTGGTAGTTAAGAATTCTAGGCCAGAGCGGGTTCAGGCAGCTTAATACTTAGTAGTTTGCTCACCCCGAAATGAATAGAGTTCAAGTACTCACCCTACAAGTATGGAAAGTTGAAGGATTTCATATTCATATCTGGAAGTGTGATAGCGGATTGGCAGTAGAGGCAGGTCATGGGCTCAATCTCAGCCTCAGCCGATTCATTAGTTCTTTGGTTGCTGACTCTGATAGTGTGAAAGGGGCGAGATAGCTTATTAGTCAGGGTCAGGGCGGTCATCGGCTCAATCGAAGCCTCTTCTCATGCGCGGTGGTTCTATTTTTGAAATCTCAAAGTGGTCATTCCTATTGATTGAATCCCAACGGATATTGTATGGCAGTTCGATTCCTCTGCTCTGGTAGCTCTTGAAGCATGCAAGCAAGGAAGGAATCGGAAAGAGAGAGGAGAAGGATGGGTTTCAGGTAAGTGAACTTCTTGACCAAAGTAAGCTCCGTTCTCAAAAATCTTAGTTCGCTTTTCCCGTAACTGAAATATGAAACGGAAATGAATTACATTACGAGCTATGAAAAGGAGCATTCCCGGCTAAGACAGTGGGCAAGGCACTAAGTTCATTCAAGGTTAAAGAAAGCTAGGCCCAGGGGGGACTTCCATCGGAGACATCCGCAGTGAAAACGGAAAGGAATAGGATGGGTTATAAAGGAACAATTTAACTTGTGACGGAATGGAATGGTCTAGTTTGAGCTCCATCTCTCATTAAGAAGGGGATTGGCTGTCATGCATGAATCTTCTACTTTATTGTATTGGTGGAGTGACATGGGATCTAGTTCCAGATCTTGGGGTTCAGCTGAGTCTTCTTCTTCTTCTTCACACTCAACGAAAAGGGAAGCTAAAGCCAGCTAAAGATTGAGGCCTAGCTTAGGAGTTGCCTTGCCAGAGTGACCGGGCTTGTTGGCTCTCAGGGGTGGGCGTTCAGGAGCGTCTGACTTATTTCGGTATGTTATTCCTAGGACGGTTCTAAGACCTTTTAAGGCATGTGATTAGAAAGGGTAGTTTACATTAAATGCTAGATTAGATATCGTTATAATGGGCATAGAAGCTCTTCTTTCAAGCCACAGGTCTAAGTACAGGATTCCAATCCCTGGCCCTGGTGAAGTGGTCGAAGGAAGAAAAAAGATCGGATGATAGATGATATCGGTTGCGCTTGACGCTCTATCTATTCTCTTAGTTTCATAGACTACTAGCTTCCTACTAGTCGGATAGGAATGACAAAAACAAAGAACCTAGCGAGTAGGATAGAAAGGTCGGCACTTAGAACTTAGATCATCTCATTCCAGACGTGCGGATGGAATGGAGGGACGGGCTTTATACTTATAGTTATAGATAGAGCTAGGTTTTCAATCCAGCTATCCTGGAAGAAAGTCACTCAATAGGGCTAGGAAGAGATGCGTCCCATTATAGGTAAACTCGATCAATTTGTGCTGGTTCACTGGCATCATTAACTGAGACTATAATTGGTTCGGATGCTTACAAAGCAATAGCCACTAAAACTTGAGTGAGGGGTAAGTTACTCGGATAAGGAGTGCTGGATCAACTTAAAAATCAACCCTGGCTACTCCTGGAAGGAATGCTGCGACTGATACATTGACTGGTTCAAGATAAACAACTGAATCCGCTACTCTTAGTTAGCTGCATCTCGAACTGCCTCTCTAGCGGTTGGCGGTGTTGTTACGTTAAAACAGGTTCTTCTATTGGAGAAACATAATCTCTATCTGGAACTCAATCTACTACTGGTTCTCGAACTTGGCCACCACTAGCTCTGCTTTCGTCCCTGCCCCCGCTCCTGGATGAACCATCGAAGTACATCTCCCAGGGGAACTGAACTGGAGCATATAAAACTTCTTCATCAGGTAGATCATCTGACAAAGGAGTGTCATCTGAGGCTGGATGAGCTGCCAAGAAATCAGCCAACGCTTGTCCTTTGCCTTACAACATTAGGGAAACATCATGGACCATTTGGATAATCCAAAACCTCTTGGTACTTATCCTTTAAGAAAGGCTCGAAAGCAAATACTTGAGCGGATCTGCTTTCGATATGAGCCGAACGGTATGTTCAAGGAGATAGTGTCTGAGCTTTTGTACTGCAAACACAAATGCCAGGTATATCTTTTCTATGCTATGTTTGAGTAATTTGACTCTGCGCCCACCAGGGTACGACTTTTTTAGTATAGAGCAACTTCATTGTTGTGCAAGAAGAGCTCCTAGCGAACCAGGGCGAGCAGCAAAGCGAACGGAGTAACTGACGTTTTCCACTCGTAGAGCTGGTGTTGAATCTTCACAAGTTCAATAAACCTTGGCGTAAATTGCTACTTTTTTCTGTAATTGATTAGCCGACTCCTAAATAAAGTAGTTTCAAAGCCTGGAACAGGCAGGATTCAATCAGGCACTGTTTCCAATGACTACTTCGCGCAGTTAAGCGCTATAGGTTTTCTAACTATAACTGTCAGTGTAATCCGTGTAGTCAGATAGTCCTGAGGTAGCCACAGGTTACCTACCTTGACAATTACATTTCCTCAGTTGGGGATGAAACTCGATCTTATGATTCAACTCGGTTTACGCTTTTTTCTGTTACGTCAAGTTGCTATATTTCATATCCTGAACCTCAGACCCCCTTTACTAGTAAGGGCGCAGGAGCGCCCCTAGATGGTTAGGGGTTTTCTACGCTGGGTGGGGAAGAACGAACTTGAAATCCATACATAGGAGTGCGTGAGAGCCTCCCACTCAACCCAGCAAGCAGAAGGCGGAGGCGCATTATCAGTAGCAGCTCCCCGCACGAGTAGTTTCAGTAAGTACCTGTAGTTCACCCAGTTTCAGCATCAGTAGAAGAACCGTTGATGCGATTGACTAAGCAGTAGAAAAGTCCGTCCAGTCGGTGCCAGTCGATGCTATTGATTGACCTTCCCCCTCCAGCAGGTGCATAAGCAGCCGATCCAGTACCGGTAAATCCAATAGCATCAGTAGTTCCATCCGTTCACTCGGTTGAGTAAGTGGGCCGGTCGGTCCCGCGCGACCGTGATAGGGATTCGGAAGGGGACATACGTATTTGTATCACCACACGATGCACCTAGCTCCGCTGCTATCCTCGCCCCCGGGACTGGTTCAAGGTAAGCTACTGCCTCTACCGGTGCTCCTGCTCCTGTCCCCTAGCTGCTTCTAAGCTTCTAGCTCCTAAAAGAAAAGGCGCCGGATATGCCAAGAGGAAAAGAGAGTTCGGTTTTCTTGACAAATGCCTTTACCGGAAACTCTCTACTACTGGACTTCTTCCCGGCAAGGGGCCGAAGGCATTGAAGGCAGACCACTAAACCAGAACTTAGAACTCTTGTATATGAAGTTCGAACGCGACTGACGTACTTTGGTCGAGCTGTTCAGCTCTTACTCGGTACGATACAGACGAGTCATCTAGTGCTCCCACTGTATAAAGAGGGCGTACCCTTCCTTCCCTTTATATTATAGCTTATAGCGGCTTCTGTATCGAATCTTTGGCGGATTGCTCCATCCGGTCATTGCTAACCTGATCGTAGACCACTATAAGGTATGGCTCATTGAACAAATGAAAGGTTTTTTATAAAAAAAAATAAGAACTGACTCTTGCAGCGGCCTCCGCATGAAAAGCTATTGGTTTGGAATTCGCACACATGGGGGTCTAAGACATAGCCTATGGCGCTTCAACTCAAGCTTATTCGATTTCTTGTTTTCTTTCGTGATTTTCTTTATTGACCACTTCTCCCCCAGCAAGACCGATTGATTCTCCTTTCTTGTACAAAGCCCGGTAGGCGGCTAGGGAAAGGGACGATAAGCAAGACAAAGAGACAAGGAAGTGCAAAGGAAACTAGTTTTAGGGCTACCAGGACACATCTTTGATGAATAAGAAGGAGCCTGGAATGAGTACGACTAGGAAGAGAAATGAACCGTCCTTCCCTGACCTGCCTTACCTCTCCTTGCTTAAGCTTGCTCGGGGTCTTTCCGTTGGTAATATGGGCGGCACCTTCCTTTATTTTATATTTATATAAGTCTTTGTCTTCCTACTCTCTAGTCGATTGATAATTGATACATCAGCCTCACTGAGATCACTGATTCCCTTTCAAACCGGGCATTCCACCGGGATACATGCTAAAAGCAGGGGTTAAAAGAAATGACAAGAAAGAACAAACATAAATAAAAAAATAAGCTATAGCTATATAAGGGAAAGGCAAAACTCTTTTACTAATACTAAAGGCCACCAATGTGCTTTTTAATGAATGAGCTCTTTCTGACTCAGCAGTTCGGGTTTTTCTCAAGGGATCCGGATCCCTTTTCTTTCTCTTTGAGCGGTTCCACGGGCAGTTTGTAAGAAGAAGAGGTAACAGGTTTCTAGGAAAGCGACATTGGGTCGGTAAGTCACTTATGAAAGCCATTCCATTTAGCTTCCTTATCCGATCTTGGGTGGACCTCCACTTCCCTTTCGTTACTGAACTTGCTCTGTCGTTGTTATAAGAGACTTTCTTCGTCATCCGAAAAGTTTTCGACGAAGGGTAATGCATTAAAGATGCCTGTAAGCAGGCAAAGTTTGGCCGAGATCGGTCAGTTGATGATGAAGACCACAACGAGATAAGAGGCGGATCCTTCCGTCTTATCTTACTGAAGCGGGGGAATTTAATTCAAAAGGTGAATGAGCAAAGCGGGTCTATCTCTGTCTTTTCCAGTTCCGCCAGACAAGCAAGTGAGTGATAAGATTAGAGCAAGGGAAGCAGGACTCTTATAAGTTTCCTAGGAATGCTTTTTCGAGTTCCATTGCCAGTTTTGATCAATCTACTTTCATTGCTGAATTCATTTCTTTCTATTATGAAGCTCCTCTAGTTTCAGTCCTTGTCGCTGCTCTGCTTATCCTAATGCTTTCGATGCAGTTTGAGTTGCTTTCTTTCTGCCTGGTAGGTACCTTAGATCTAGAGAACCATTTTGAGAAAGCTTAATCACGTAGGTTAAGGCCAGCCCCCTTACCTTAATGCTTTCTGTCTTTGAGGCAAAAGGGATATCTGAAGTGGAAGCCATTTAGGAAGTTATTGTGCTAAGTCCATCCACTTCTGCCATCTAGTTTGAGGGGTCAGCCTCTCCTGTTCCAGAAAGCTAGGGATAAACAAGAAAGTAAGGGATATTTCTTGGGGGGTCAATAGGAAATGCAGCAATCCAGTGATAGTCTCTCTCTTTGAAAGCCAACCCAGTTATCACGCTTTTTCAAGTCGGGATTTTAGGCACGAAAGCGGCGGTAGAAAGCTAGGTAGGTAAACCTTTGTCTTTTCCTGGGAAGGCTAGTGTTCAATCATTCAATTGAAATTGCTTCTAGCTCGAACGCGGGGAATGCACTTAATAGAAGCTATAGCCGTTATAGGAGCATGTCATGATTCAAATAACTGTGATTTCGTCAGCGGGAACACCCTTTACTTCACAAAAAAGGGACTTAGACCTGTCTATAAACCAAAGGCTGTATTCTCGCCGATTCATTATGCCCTAAAACGAATACTATACTGAAAAAAACAAAAGATCAGGATTATATAAGGTTTGCTATTGTTGCTTTATCCACTTGTTTTTAACACACCTTACGGGATGGTTATGATTCCCGGATTGACAGCGCTTTTGTTCCCTTGGTTTATCTTTGCCAAATCTACATCTGTAATTGTCTTCGATCTTGCCACAGGCCGGCGGAGAGAGGAAGGTTGATCAGCTTATTTTCGATTAGTAAAACCCGCAGAATTAGATGAACGAGCTAAAAGTACTATTCCCTTTATGACCTAAAACAAGCCCTACCATTATATTTAATAAAATGAAAGCTGCTTGCCCGGATGATCGCCGCTCCACTACTGCTTACGCAGTTTTCCTTAGCACCAATCTTCTCTCTTGGGGCACAAAGAAAAAAGCGGCTGTGTCCAGGTCTAGCGCCGAGGCCGAATATAAAGCTCTTGCCGTCACCGCATCTGAACTCCTATGACTTTCCTACGTGCTTTGCGATCTGGGTCTT